TGGGGGTGGAGAAGGAAAAGTTTCTGTTGGAAGGAAAAAACCATTGACCCCTTGGGGTCATCCGGCACTTGGAGGTAGAAGTCGAAAAAATCATAAATACAGTAACACTTACATTCTTCGTCGAAGAATAAAGTAAATAATAGAAAATAAAGGATGAATGGCAATGACACGTTCAATAGAGAAAGGTCCTTTTGTAGCTGATCATTTGTTAAAAAAAATTAATAATTTAAACCTCAAAAGAGAGAAAAAAATAATAATAACCTGGTCTCGTGCATCTACAATCGTACCTACAATGATTGGTCATACAATTGCTATACATAATGGGCAAGAGCATTTACCAATCTATATAACAGATCGTATGATTGGACACAAATTAGGAGAATTCGCTCCTACACGAACTTTTAAAGGACATGCGAAAAATGATAGAAAATCTCGACGTTAATTGGAGGATTTTTTTCAATGAAAAATATAAACTCTAATATAAAAATTAAAGCTTTTGCAAAACATATACATATGTCTCCTAATAAAGTCCGAAGAATAATTAATCAAATTCGTGGTTGTTCTTATGAAGAAGCACTAATGATATTAGAGTTTATGCCTTATCGGGCTTGTATTCCAATATCACAATTACTTTCTTCCGCAGCAGCAAACGCGAAACACAACTTTGGATTCAATAAAATTAATTTATTTATAAGTCAAATTCAAGTAAATAGTGGAAGTTCTTTAAAAAGATTGCAACCAAGAGCTCAAGGACGTGGTTATCCTATACGTAAACCTACTTGTCATATAGTTATTGTAATGGAATTCAAACCCTCTAAATAAAAAATTGTATTAATTTAGATTCGAAATAAAAATATATGGGACAAAAAATAAACCCACTCGGTTTTAGACTTAGTCTAACACAAAATCATCACTCATATTGGTTCGCTAAACCAAAAAACTATTCAAAAATTTTAGAAAGCGATAGACAAATACGAAATTGTATTGAAGTTTATATACGAGAAAACATAAGAAATTCTTCTAATTATGGTGGAATTGCACGTGTTGAAATTCAAAGAAAAACAGATTTAATTCAAGTTGAACTCTATACGGGATTTCCAGCATTATTAATAGAAAATCGTGGAGAAGGAATTGAAAAATTAAAAAATAAAGTCCAAAATATATTAAGTCCTATAGATAAAAGACTTAGATTAACGTTAATTGAAATAACAAAACCTTATGAAGAACCAAATATTCTTGCAGAATATATTGCTTTACAATTAGAAAGTAGAGTAGCTTTTAGACGAACAATGCGCAAAGCTATTGAATTAGCAAAAAGAAGTAATAATATTGGAGGTATTAAAATACAAATAGCCGGACGCCTAAATGGAGCTGAAATAGCTCGTGTCGAATGGGCACGAGAAGGACGAGTTCCGTTACAAACAATGAGAGCACAAATTAATTATTGTTATTATGCAGCACAAACAATATATGGAGTATTGGGAATAAAAGTTTGGATATTTCAAGATGAAGAATAATTCATTTTACTAAAATTGACTTATTTTATTATAAATTTAATACAAAAAATTTGCTATGCTTAGTGTGTGACTCGTTTATATCAAATTGACGTAATCTTAAGTCAATTTAATTAAAATCTAGTTCTTAGTAGAAAAAAATTTATGACTATAAATAAAAGATTGGAAAGAAACCAAAACTTATCCATATTATATAAAATATTTCCACAATAATAAAAAATATTTTTTTGTGAAACGAAATAAAATATAAAACTAATCGTATGGTTTATAAAAAAATATCAAAATATCAAAGCAATATTAAAAAGCAAAAAATAGAAAGAGCTTAGATTCAATAAAACTGAGTAACTTGAAAAAAAAAAAGAAAATAAATGCTCAATTGCGGAAAATGAACCTAATCAATAACTAAACTTAAGTCATGAAAACGAGGAAAATTGACCATTTATTCATTAATAAAGGATGGCAAAAAAAACCAAAAATTTATATTACAAGAGTTAATATTTGCCTATGATTTTTACTTAATTTTATTATTTTCAATTATAAAAAAAAAATAAAATTAAGTAAATCATAAGGAGCCGGATGAAAATAACATTTCATGTCCGATTCTGAAGTAGCGAAAAATCGACTATAACCCTAAAAGAACAAAATTTCGTAAACAACATAGGGGAAATTTAAAAGGAATAGCCACTCGAGGTAATTCAATTTGTTTTGGAAAATTTGCTCTTCAAGCACTTGAACCTGCATGGATTACATCTCGTCAAATAGAAGCTGGCAGGAGAGCTATAACTCGATATGCTCGACGCGGTGGCAAACTTTGGATTCGTATATTTCCAGATAAACCAATTACTATACGACCAGCAGAAACACGTATGGGTTCAGGTAAGGGATCACCCGAATTTTGGGTAGCTGTTGTTAAACCTGGAAAAATTATTTATGAAATAAATGGAGTTTCTGAAAATATTGCTAAAGCAGCCATGAGAATTGCTTCATATAAAATGCCTATACGTACTCACTTTATCAAGATTAATGACAAAGAAAAAAAATATAAAAAATAAGTTTTTTAATTTATTAATCATTGTCCTCTTACCAAAATAAAATAAAAACTATTAAATAATTATTAAGAAGAGGTTTATAAAAAAAAAATGATTCAAACTCAAACTTTTTTGAACGTTGCAGATAATAGTGGAGCTAGAAAATTAATGTGCATTCGAATTATAGGAACAAGTAACCGTAAATATGCTAATATTGGTGATAGTATTATCGCCGTAGTTAAAGAAGCAGTTCCGAATATGCCAATAAAAAAATCAGAAATAGTTCGAGCAGTTATTGTACGTACACGAAAAGAATTTAAACGTAATAATGGTTCGATTATTAAATTTGATGATAATGCTGCAGTTGTTATTAATCAAGAAGGTAACCCAAAAGGAACTCGTGTTTTTGGCCCAATCGCTCGAGAGTTAAGGGAGGCTAGTTTTACAAAAATCGTTTCTTTAGCTCCGGAGGTTTTATAACTAATTTCTTATATCGTCATTTATATAAAGTTTTTTAATTTATTTTTATATTTGACTTAATTCATTTAAGGAGATTGTATGGGTAACGACACTATTGCAAATATGATTACTTCAATAAGAAATGCAAATTTAGGTAAAATAAAAACTGTTCAAATACCCGCTACTAATGCAACTAAAGATATTGCAAAAATTCTTTTACGAGAAGGTTTTATTGAAAACTTTATATATAATCAACAAAACAAAAATATTTTAATGTTAAATTTAAAATACCAAGGTAAAAAAAAGAAATCATATATAACAACTTTAAGACGTATTAGTAAACCAGGTTTACGTATATATTCTAATCATAAAGAAATTCCAAAAGTTTTAGGTGGAATGGGAATTGTAATACTTTCAACCTCTGCAGGAATTATGACAGACCGAGAAGCTAGAGAAAAAAAAATTGGAGGGGAACTTTTATGTTATATATGGTGATAAAATATATAATTTTTTTTATTAATAATATTGTTTTTTGTTTTTATCAATATCAGTTAATTTAGAGGAAAATTCTATTATTAATGAATAAACAAAATTTAATTGATATGGAAGGTATAGTTACTGAATCACTTCCGAATGCAATGTTTCGTGTTTGTTTAGATAATGGATGTCAAGTACTAACTCACATTTCGGGAAGAATAAGAAGAAATTATATACGAATATTACCGGGAGATCGAGTAAAAGTTGAATTAAGTCCATATGACTTAAGTAAAGGTCGTATAACATACAGACTTCGCACAAAATCATCAAATAATTAAAAAAAAGTATATCTATAATAAGAAGGAGAAAATAAATGTGAAGATACGTGCCTCTGTTCGTAAAATTTGTGAAAATTGTAGGTTAATTCGACGTCGAAGACGGATAATGGTTGTTTGTTCTAATCCAAAACATAAACAACGACAGGGTTAGAAAAATATTTCGTTTAATTAGAAGCTACATTATGGTATATACTAAATTATGGCAAAATCTGTAAAAAAAATTAATTTACGTAGAAGTAAACGTAGATTACCTAAAGGGGTTATCCACATCCAAGCAAGTTTTAATAATACAATTGTAACTGTTACAGATATACGTGGACAAGTTGTTTCTTGGTCTTCTGCTGGAGCGTGTGGATTCAAAGGTGCAAGAAAAAGCACACCATTTGCTGCTCAAACTGCAGCTGACAATGCGACGAGAATATTAATTGATCAAGGTCTTAAACAAGCTGAAGTTATGATTAGTGGACCAGGTCCAGGAAGAGATACAGCATTAAGAGCAATTCGTAGAAGTGGTATTACACTTAGTTTTGTGCGTGATGTAACACCTATGCCACATAATGGATGCAGACCTCCTAGAAAGAGACGTGTGTAAAAATTATTAAAAAATTGAATTGATATGATTAAGGATGAAATTGATGAAGTACCTAATCAAATAGTGCAGTGGCGATGCATTGAATCAAAAATGGAAAGCAAACGTTTACTTTATGGACGATTTGCTATTTCACCTTTTAGAAAAGGTCAAGCTAATACTGTTGGAACAGCTATGCGTAGAGCATTACTTAATGAAATTAAGGGAGCATCTATTATATCTGCTGAAATAAAGAAAGTAAAACATGAATATTGTACAATACTAGGTATTCAGGAATCAATACATGATATTTTAATTAATTTAAAAGAAATTGTTTTAAAAAGTGATTCTTCTGATCCTCAAAAAGCATATATTTCTACTGCAGGACCTAAAAAAATAACCGCTCATGATATTAAAGTACCATCATCAATTCGGATCATTGATAGTACGCAATATATTGCAACTTTAACTAATGCTATGTCTTTAGATATTGTATTAAATATCGAAAAAGATTGTGGATATCGTATAGAAAATTTACAAAAATATCAAGATGGTGTTTTTCCAATTGATGCAGTATTTATGCCAATAAGAAATGTTAATTATAGTGTTCATTCTTTTGAAAGTAAACAAAAAATTAAAGAAATCCTTTTTCTTGAAATCTGGACTGATGGAAGTCTTACCCCAAAAGAAGCACTTTATGAAGCTTCTCGAAATTTAATTGATTTATTTATTCCTTTAATAAATTCAGAACGAAAAGAAATAATTTCTAATGACATAGAAAACAAAGATGAATCTAATATATGTTCTTTTACTGCTGGATTACGATCAGTTGACATGGAAAAAATGACAAAAGATATGGCATTTAAACATATATTTATTGATCAACTAGAACTACCCGCTCGAGCTTATAATTGTCTCAAAAGAGTTAATATACACACAATAGCTGATTTAGTAAAATATAGTAAGGATGATTTAATAAAAATAAAAAATTTTGGTAAAAAATCAGTTGAACAAGTTTTAGAAGCTTTAAAAAAACGCTTCTCACTTGATTTATTAAAGAAATAATAAATCAAGTGAGAAACGTTATATTGTTACTAAAAAATATTTTAACTCAAATAACTATGCTGAATTTTATTTTTCAAAAAAGTTGACTAAAATAAACCTAATGTTAAAGATTTATCAATTGGTAAAGCAGCACCAATCCCTAACCAAAGAGCTGCAGCAGTGCCAACTAAAAATACTGTTGTAGCTACTGGACGACGAAATGGATTTTGGAATTTATTAACATTTTCTAAAAAAGGTACTGTTAATAATCCAGCAGGCACAGCAGCCATCAAAAGTACACCAAGCAATTTATTTGGTACAGTACGAAGTATTTGAAATACTGGAAAAAAATACCACTCGGGTAAAATTTCCAAAGGTGTTGCAAATGGATTCGCAGGTTCACCAATCATTGAAGGTTCTAAAACAGCTAAACCTACAGTACATGCAATCGTACCTAAAATAACTACTGGAAAAATATATAAAAGATCATTTGGCCAAGCAGGCTCTCCATAGTAATTGTGCCCCATACCTTTAGCTAATTTAGCGCGTAATATAGGGTCACTTAAATCGGGTTTTTTTGTTATTGGGATAAATTACAGTAATTTCCCAAAAAACTGGATATGATAATTTTTTATCATCCAGCTTAAATAATAACAAAAAAATATATCAAATTTTTGTTTAATACTCAAAATCCGAATAAATTTACATCATTATTTTACGGATAGTCTTTCCACTCATATTGTTTATTATATACAAAATTTTGACTTATTAATTAATTTGCTTTTAATCATATTTTATTAGATTTTTTGAATTATTCCGATATTTATGAGAAAAATGCAATAGGAATGAATGCATTTCTATATTATATAAGTATATTTTATATCTATATTTTTCATTAAATATAAACATAAAATATATTTGAATTTAACGAAATCATGTTATTATAAATTCAACCATAAAATTATCTAATTTTAGATTTTTCTATGAAAAAATTACCCAAGTTTTTATTTCTTTGGATTAGTAAAAAATAATTGGGAAATCAAAAACACATAATTATTTTTATGTGACAGATTATATTAAAATTCTGTATAGCAAAATTAATTATTAATTAAAGTCACACACTCCCATAATCCTTTTTCCTTTCTTTATTTACTTTTTAATATATGAAAAAACTACCTCCATGAATATATCCAGGAATTAAATATAATTTACACAAATATATTTAAATATTTATATATTTATAAAGGACCTGAAATACCTTGCTTACGAATCATTAAAAAATGCATCAACATAAATATTGCTGTAAGAAGCGGTAATACAAAAGTATGTAAACTATAAAAACGAGTTAATGTAGATTGTCCTACACTCACACTTCCTCGTAATAATTCAACTAATGGAGAACCAATTACTGGAATAGCTTCTGGTACACCAGTTACAATTTTAACTGCCCAATATCCAATTTGATCCCAAGGTAATGAATAACCCGTTACTCCAAACGAAACAGTTAATACTGCTAATATAACACCAGTAACCCAAGTGAGTTCACGTGGTTTTTTAAAACCACCTGTAAGGTAAACACGAAAAATATGCAAAATCATCATTAGAACCATCATACTTGCTGACCATCGATGAACTGACCTAATAAGCCATCCAAAATTAACCTCAGTCATAATATATTGAACAGATGAAAAAGCTTCAACTACAGTAGGTCTATAATAAAAAGTCATTGCAAAACCTGTAGCTACTTGGACTAAAAAACAGGTTAATGTAATTCCACCTAAACAATAAAATATATTAACATGTGGAGGTACATATTTGCTCGTAAAATCATCTGCAATCGCTTGTATCTCTAAGCGCTCTTCAAACCAATCATATACCTTATTAGGATAGGTTATCCCCCCTAAAAAACCGTAAATGATAATTTATAATCAAACGGCTTAAACAGATAAACTTTTTGACATTTAATTCAATTTATTTCAAATGCTTGTAAAATATTATCGATCATGATCTCAATTTAATAGTTTTTTTGAAATTTTTCAAAAACTTGAGAAATCTCTTCATTTGTTATTAAATTTAATAACAAGATTATCTTGTTCAAATCGTACTAATTTTTTAAAACTTTAGATTCTTAAGTATGCTCCGATGATTGAAAAAAAAAATATCCAATGGATTGAAATTTTTTTTATTATCTATTCAAAAATATTTTAAAATTAAATACAAAAAAAATAAAAAAAATAACCTAAAATGTAGTTTTTGATATTAAATTTGTATTTAATTTTAAAATATTCAACTATCGATTACGAAGTTAAATAAATTGGTTTAAATAAATTAATCATAGTTTTAATTTTTCATTTTTGTGCTTCAAAAACTAATTTTTTTATCAAAAGAATTTGACAAAATGAAAATTTCATTAAATATGAAAAAGGGTTAAATCCCATGTTAAAAGCGATTGATAAACAAGTCGCACACCCATAGTCGAAAAATCCTTCCAATTTTAAAATTACACAATTGAACTACCTTAAAAAGATATATATAAAATTTTTTCAATTACCAACTGATAGGAACTCCATCTAATAAAACAGAAGAATTATAAAGTTCTAAAATAATAACTAAAAAAACTGCAAAAAGAGCCATTGCAACGCCCATTAAAGGAGTTGTTCCCCATCCTGGAGCGACTTTTCCATATTCCGAATTTAGTGGTTTTAATATATCACCAACACCACTTTTTTTTCCACCTGTTTTTGGAGCATCATCAATTATTTGTGTAGCCATAAACTTATCGAATTTAGTTGAGATTTATTAACTTTGTGTACTATTATATTAAGAATCTACATTAAAAATATAGCTTTTTGGAAATACTTAAATGGAAACTGCAACTTTTGTCGCTATCTTCATATCTTGTTTACTTCTGAGCTTTACAGGGTATGCTCTTTATACTGCTTTTGGAAAACCTTCTGATGAACTTAGAGATCCTTTTGAAGAACACGAGGATTAAATAAAGACTAATGACTTTCTTTACGAAAGTCATTGGTCATAGAAAAAATAGAAGATTCAATGCAAAAAATTACTTTTTCCTTGGTACTTTGGGTGGTTCCCTAAAAAAAATAGCAAAAAAGATGATTCCTAAAGTACCTACCAACAAAAATGTATAAACCAATGCTTCCATATGTTTGTATATTGAGTAAAAAATTAACAAATAATTCAGTAATTAAATACTGACTTTTAACAAAAACTAAAAAATATATATATATTGTTTAGAGTCTAATTCAATTATTTCGTAGGAAAAAACAGAAACATAATTTGATTCTTTACCTTTTGGTGGTTAAATCTCCCAATTTTTGAAAAGCTCCAAATTCAAGTTGAGCATCCAAATCTGGATCGATACCTGCAAAAACATCTCTAAATAATGTTCGAGCACCATGCCATATATGACCAAAAAAGAAAAGAAGAGCAAACGTAGCATGTCCAAAAGTAAACCAACCTCGAGGACTACTACGAAAAACACCATCAGATTTTAAAGTAGCACGATCAAATTCAAAAATTTCACCTAATTGAGCACGCCTTGCATATTTTTTTACAGTAGCAGGATCATCAAAACTAACCCCATCAAGTTCACCACCATAAAATTCAACAGTAACACCTACTTGTTCAACACTATATTTTGATTCCGCCCTTCTAAAAGGAACATCAGCTCGAACAATTCCTTTTTCATCTAATAAAACAACTGGGAAAGTTTCAAAAAAAGTAGGCATACGACGAACAAAAAGTTCATGCCCCTCTTTATCTTTAAAAACAGCATGGCCTAACCAACCAACTGCGATTCCATCTCCATTATCCATCGCACCTGCCCTAAATAAACCACCTTTTGCTGGATTATTTCCAATATAATCATAAAAAGCTAATTTTTCTGGAATTTTAGACCAAACTTCTGATAAAGTTAAGTTTTCTGTTTTTGCTGAGCGAACACGTCGATCAATTTCTTGTTGAAAATATCCTAAATCCCATTGGTAACGAGTAGGACCAAACAATTCTATTGGGGTCGCTGCAGAGCCATACCACATTGTTCCAGCAACAACGAAAGCAGCAAAAAAAACTGCAGCGATACTACTTGATAGAACTGTTTCAACATTCCCCATACGTAAACCTTTATACAATCTTTGAGGAGGTCGAACACTAAGATGAAATAGACCTGCTAAGATACCTAAAATACCTGCAGCAATATGATGAGAAGCTATTCCTCCTGGAACAAAAGGATCAAAACCTTCTGCGCCCCAAGCAGGTACAACTGGTTGTATTTTACCAGTTAATCCATAAGGATCTGATACCCATATACCTGGACCAAATAAACCTGTAACATGGAAGGCTCCAAATGCAAAACAAAGCACTCCAGAAAGAAATAAATGAATTCCAAAAATTTTGGGTAAATCCAACGAAGGTTTACCTGTACGTTCATCACGAAATAATTCTAAATCCCAAAAAACCCAATGCCAGATAGCTGCCAAAAAAAGTAAACCTGATAATACAATATGAACTGCAGCAACACCTTCATAACTCCATAAACCAGCATTTGTTACATTTTCTCCTGTAATACTCCAACCTCCCCATGATTTTGTTATTCCTAAACGAGTCATGAAAGGTATTACAAACATACCTTGTCTCCACATTGGGTCAAGAACAGGATCTGAAGGATCAAAAACAGCTAATTCATATAAAGCCATGGAGCCTGCCCAACCAGAAACTAATGCAGTATGCATTAAATGTACAGCAATTAAGCGACCTGGATCGTTCAGAACAACAGTATGAACACGGTACCAAGGTAAACCCATAAACTACCCCCTTTATCAGAGAAAATTAAAAAACTGTGTAATTTTTTCGCATTAAGAAAATATTAACTATTCATTAACCCCCTTCTTAATCATCCCAGAGATTAAAATTATCAAAGCACTAACGGTTCTTTACCAATAAGCATAAGCAAAAACATTTTAGCATTTATATCCTCAGGTTCGCAGTATAGTAATTGGTCCCACTTAAACACTTTTTATATACTTTTTATTAATATTAGATATAATTTGAGTGTGATATAATACTTTTGTTTTGTTATTTATGTTTTAAAATCGTTGGAGTTGTAAATTATGGAGATAAAAATATGCCTATTGGTGTTCCTAAAGTTCCTTTTCGTCTCCCCGGAGAAGAAGATGCTGTATGGATTGACGTATAGTGCGATTTATTACACATTTTTAATTATATGGAATTTCTCCATTATTCTATCCGACTGATAACTAATTGTTCATCTCTCACTTTCAATAGATAATAATCTATATGAAATAAAGCGTGAGCGACAATTTTGAATAGTAAATCTATGGTTAATTTCAATAAATAAAGTATCTGAACTTTCTTCGTTAAATTATTTTATTACTAATAAAAACTATAAAATTAACAATAAAAATCGTAAATTATTTGTTTATACGTATGAATAAAAAATCGGATAATTTTATTATAAAGTAGAACATAAACCTAAAGATTCTGATTAAAAACTATTATGTAAATAAAAAATTTGTTGTAAAAATAAAGAAAAATACAACAATTATAGAGTTCAATGAATGAAAAATAGGAAATTGAACAATAAATAAAAAATGTTAAAACGAAATCTAAATTTAACAATTTTTTAAGCTGTATGCATTTATAAAATGCTTGTACAGTTTTAAGAAGAAAAAAGTACCAAATTTATCTTAACCAATCGACTTTATCGAGAAAGACTGTTGTTTTTAGGTCAACAAGTTGATGATGAAATAGCAAATCAACTTATTGGAATTATGATGTATCTAAATGGAGAAGATGAAAGTAAAGATATGTATTTATATGTAAATTCCCCTGGTGGTGCAGTTCTTGCTGGAATTTCTGTTTATGATGCAATGCAATTTGTAGTACCAGATGTACATACAATTTGCATGGGATTAGCAGCTTCGATGGGGTCTTTTATTTTAACTGGGGGAGAAATAACTAAACGTATAGCACTACCTCATGCTTTGTGTCAATGAGTTTTTTTCATAGTTATGTCTAACCCAAAGAGGTTAAAAACAAGACTTAATTATATTTTATACGCAAATGAGAAAAATTCAGTATAAATTTTTCTTTATAAATTTATTTTAGCATCATAAATTCATATAATAAAATTATATTTATAAAAATTCAATTGAAAAAAACACTCCGGAATTGCTATCTAAAAAGCAAGATATCAAAGCCTTTTTAGATTGTAATGGAACGATCGTAATATAATATATTTTATATAAAAAGATGGTTTTTTGAAATTATAAACAAAAAAATATTGACAAATATACAACTAGTTTCTAAATTTGTCAAATATCTTATTATTTCAAATAAAGAGCTGTATGCACTTAAAAATGCATGTACAGTTCATTTATTCTAAATTTTCAATAAAAACTAGAATACTTTAGTTATATATATGTGTATATACCATATTCAGGGTAATGATTCATCAACCAGCTAGTTCTTATTATGATGGACAAGCTGGAGAATGTATTATGGAAGCTGAAGAAGTTTTGAAACTTCGCGATTGTATCACCAAAGTATATGTACAAAGAACAGGAAAGCCTTTATGGGTTATTTCCGAAGACATGGAAAGAGATGTTTTTATGTCAGCAAAAGAAGCGAAAATTTATGGTATTGTGGACTTAGTTGCAATAGAAAATAGCTCACCAAATTCGACAAATAATTAAAAAAATATAGACAAAAGTTTATCTTTTAAGGTTGGGTTTACTCCAAACCGTGAAATTTTGCAAACAATTTAGAATGCCTACTATTCAACAACTTATTAGGAATAAAAGAAAAATAATTAGAAATAGAACTAAATCTCCTGCCCTTAAAAGATGTCCTCAACGTCGAGGAGTATGTACTAGAGTGTATGTGCGACTTGTTTAAATCAAAAACTTTCTACTATCTGAAATAACAAGAATGCAGATGAAATTTTCTATACTATTGAAAGTGAGGATACTTCATTTAAAATCAATAAATGAAATTCATAGTTTTTTTTGGTGCAAATCTAAACACCTTTAATTAGGATGGAAAGCTATTCCTCAATGGTAGAGATTGATCATCAATCCATTAAGCGAGGAAAGAAACTTAGTTGTAAAATTTATTGTTGGCAAACTATTACTGCAAAAACGAAATGCAATGGTCAGCTAACCAGCAAACTTTTCAATAATGTGCCGGTGATGAATAAAAAAATTCTTAGTGAATTTATAAAACTGAAAAGCTCATAATTAGAAATTGTACAAATAACTAAAAAGTACCATAAGCTTTGGCATTTTAGAAGGACCTAATCGTTGAAGGATAAGCTATAGAAACAAAGGAATGCATGATTTTTTGTCTAAGTATAGGTCCTATCCCTCTTCTGTTGACAAGTTATCAAACTCAAAAAATCATGTTTAGGAAAGTTATAGCAGCAAAAACTTATGGAATTTTTATTTTATACATTAGAAATTAAGGGTAAAAAGTATAATAAGCTTTATTGTAATTATTTTAAAGTATATTAAATATCTTACATTAATATAATTTAAATAGTAGATATAACAAGAAACAAAAAAATCAAGTATAAATTATTTTTTATCTCTTGCATAAAATTTTTTAGGAGTAAACCTTAATGACTCGAGTTAAACGTGGTTTTATAGCACGGAAACGTCGTAAGAAACTTCTTACATTGACATCTGGATTTCGTGGAACTCATTCGAAACTATTTCGAACTGCAAACCAACAAGGAATGAAGGCATTAGCATATTCTCATCGTGATACTGGTAAAAGAAAAAGAGATCTTCGCCGTTTGTGGATTATTCGACTTAATGCCGCAGCACGAGATAATGGTATTTCTTATAATCAATTAATTCAGTATTTGTATAAAAATAATATTTTTCTAAATCGAAAAATACTTGCTCAAATTGCTATATTAGATAAATTAGCTCTTTCTGCAATAATTAAAGAGATAAAATAAAAGAGAAAGGAAAGAACCTCTCTGGTAAGTTTTAAAATTAAACACCCGAGAGGTTCAATGATATAAAATTTGTATAAAAAATAATAAATCAATTTTCGTTATTCAAAAATGGTAATAAAGCTAAAACACGGGCTCTTTTAATTGCTAAAGTCAATAAACGCTGTTGTTTTGAGGTTAATCTATTAGTTCGTCTAGATAAAATTTTTCCTTGTTCACTAATAAATCGTCGAAGCAAACTTATATTTTTGTAATCAATAAATTCTCCAGATCTTATTGATGGGAGACGTTTACGAGAAGATTTTCTAGATTTGACCATAACTTAAATTCTATAAGCCTTTTCATTTTTTTATTTCTCTGTGAGTAGTATGTTTACCACAATAACTACAAAATTTATTTAATTCCAGTCGCATCGGTGTATTTCGACGATTTTTTTGAGTACTATATCGGGATATACCTTGACTTTTTTTTTCAAAATTTTGTTCACATTCAATACATTCTAAACTAATTATTACTCTTATTTCTTTACTTTTAGCCATTTTCTATTTGAAACTCTGATTTCTAAAAACTCTAAAAAAAGGGAAGAACTAAAGCATCTGGAAAGAAACGATTTATTTCGATCAATAAACCAGCCAAAAATCCGAACCACAGTGTCGCTAAAACGGGTGCTGTAGATAAATAAGTTTTTGCATCTTGCATCGTAAAATCTCCTTTTTGTTTTTTCAAAATAAATTATTCTATATACCGATTTATACATTATATGTATATAATAGCTACTAAATTATGTTATCTCGGAAAAGACTTTAAGTATCTAATACCTAATTTGAAAATTAAAAATAAGATAATTTAATAGAAAAAACTAATAGACGAGTACAATAATCCAAGAGGATTAGAAGTTAAGGGATGTAGCGCAGTCTGGTAGCGCATTTGTTTTGGGTACAAAATGTCGCAGGTTCGAATCCTGTCATCCCTATCTTCAAGTAATGTTTTTCTGAAATTGAAATGAAATTTTTATTTAAGCGCTCTTAGTTCAGTTCGGTAGAACGCAGGTCTCCAAAACCTGATGTCGTAGGTTCAAATCCTACAGAGCGTGATTTATATAGAATTTAGAAATTCTACTTTATTTATGGAAATCTCTTGGTGGAAAAAAATAAATCCTAAAAAAAATTAATCTACAGATCTAACTGGTCACCACGTCGATATTGTAAATATGCAGTTACGAATAATCCAACTAAAGTTATTGGAATTAAACCAAGAACAATCCCAGATAACAAAGCTTCAACCATTTTTTCCTCCATCAACAAAAAATAATATCCAAATTAATAAATTCTTTCAATTTGCTACTAATCCAAAAGTAAGTCTCGAGACATACAGTGAAATTTTTTACCCTTTAAATTTATTCTTTAAATAAGTTCTATTTTGCTTAAACCGATAAATAAAACTAATGTTACAATTAACGCTCCAATGAGGAACAAAAAATAACTAACTATAATAAGCATGAAAAAAACCTAATAATGATATTGCTGTGTATCCAATGAATTATATAAAATTTTTACTGGAAAAAAAAATCAAAAAAATTTTCATTTATAGAAAAAAAGTATATGTTATATATTCTACTTTCTACTAGTAATATTAATATTTAGAAGTAAAAAAGATTAAGAAAAAATATTGCATGATAATTAATTTTTTGGATATTACAAAGATAAAGATAAAAACTAAATTTAAAAATTCAATTAATTTATTTGTTTATGGTTTTAGGAAAAAATAACTAACTTACTTAATTATTTCTGACTAAAATTATTTAAATAAATTTTTTTAGTCAAAAACTATTTCAAAATTTAAAGACTTTAAAAAATATTTTAATTTTTTTTAACTTTTCTTGCTACGTTAAGAGAACGTTCGCTATACTTAAATTAGTATGCTTAATAAATACCTTTGGTATGGAATTGACAACATAATGATATTAAGGGAAAAAATTATTAGAATTTATCCTTTAAATATTCTAATTTATTTTTTCATAAGATCCCTTTTGTCTTTACAAATAAACATAAATGGAGCTAACCATGTCTGGAAATACAGGAGAGCGCCCTTTTGCTGATATAATTACCAGTATTCGATATTGGGTAATCCATAGCATTACTATACCTTCTTTATTTATTGCAGGTTGGTTATTTGTCAGCACGGGTTTAGCTTACGATGTGTTCGGAAGTCCCCGTCCAAATGAATATTTTACGGAAAATCGACAGGAAGTTCCATTCATTACCGGCCGTTTTAATTCGTTAGAACAAATTGATGAATTTACTAAATCTTTTTAGGAGGTATTAATGACTATAGATAAAATTTATCCAATTTTTACAGTTAGATGGTTAGCCGTTCACGGATTAGCTGTACCTACAGTTTTCTTTTTGGGGTCAATATCGGCAATGCAATTTATACAACGATAAACTCTTAAAATTTTTTTAAAATTATGACACAACCAAATCCAAACAAACAAAGTGTAGAATTAAATCGTACAAGTCTTTATTGGGGTTTACTACTAATTTTTGTACTTGCTGTTCTATTTTCTAATTATTTTTTTAATTAAAAGTTTTATTTCTTTCCTCAGTAATATAGAAAAATAATTTTGATTATTATTTGTAATTATCGATGTCATCTATAAACCTATATTAATGATACAATTTTGAAAAAAAGGAGGGAGAATTCACTCAATGGCCAATACTACCGGAAGAATTCCTTTATGGCTTGTTAGTACTGTAGCCGGTACCGTCGTGGTTGGTTTAGTAGCTATTTTTTTCTATGGTTCATATTACGGATTAGGCTCGTCCTTATAATAGAAATGAGAAAATCATAAAAATATGAAATACAAATAGAAATAAATAACTTTTTTAAAACTCAATAGAAAAACAAAAAACTTTACCCTTTAATATAAAGGATAAAGTTTTTTGTTTTTCTAATTTTATTAAAATAAAATAAAAATTTAAAAGTTCATTTCAGCTAATTGAACTTTTTCAAATTGTTTCTTTTTAAGTACCAGAAAAATTTGTGCTAAAATAACTGATCCGAAAAACAGTAAAAGACCTTGAATACGTAATGGATCTTGAAGTACTATTTCTGCATCAGTTTGACCAAAACCACCAACATTTGGGTTATTAGTTAAAGGTTGATCAATCTTTACAGATTCACCTTCTGAAATAATTAGTTCCGGTCCTGGAGGTATAATATCAATTACTTCATTACCATCTGATGAATTATTTATTTTAATTTCATATCCACCACCTTTTTCTTTACGCAAAATTTTCTCTATTTTACCTGTCACTGAAGCATTATAGACAGTATTATTACTTTTATTTCCATTTGGATATATTTGTCCTCTTCCCCTATTTCCGCCAACATAAATCGGATATTTTAAATAATGAGCTTCTTTATCAGTAGCTGGATCTGGAGAGAGAATCGGAAAAATAATTTCACTATATTTTTTGCCAGGAATAGGACCTATTACTAAAATATTTTTTTTATTAGTACTATAAGGTTCAAAGAAAAGATTTTCTATCTTTTCTTTCATTTCCGGAGGAATACGATCAGAAGGAGCCAACTCAAAACCTTCTGGTAAAATAAGAACTGCTCCGACATTTAGCGAACCTTTTTTACCGTTAGCAAGTACTTGTTTTACCTGCAAATCATAAGGAATTTTAACCACAGCTTCAAATACTGTGTTCGGAAGAACAGATTGTGGAACTTCAATATCAACAGATTTTTTTGCTAAATGACAATTAGCACATACAATACGTCCGGTTGCTTCGCGAGGATTTTCATAACCTTGTTGTGCAAAAATGGGATATGCTTCTGAAATAGATGGCCAAAATGCTATATTTATACAAATTAATATGAAAATCGATCGAATTACCCATTTTAGAATCAAATTATTCACTTTTCTGTTTTGCATGATTTAGTTATGTTTCAAATAATTTTGATGAGTAATTTAAATAAAAAAAATTACTCAACTTAACAAAGATGCGAATGTATTAACGATAAAAATATAAAAATTAAGAGTTTTCTAATTTTCCTTTACAATTTTATGGAAAAAAAATTTTATTATGTTTTAGTTCATTAGTAGAAAACAAACAATTCATCATACAAATTCAAATTTCTTTAGTTATTCATTCATAGTATGATAAGTTGCTACAATAGAAGGTGATATACGATTTAAATGACGAAAAATCAAATATTTCGAAACTGTATCTAAAATAACTGGAAATGTTGAGACAAAACAAGAAATTACACGCTTGTTATGAACAAGTCCAAAATGTTCAAAACAAGAACTTATAACAAGTTCCCAACCATGCGGGGAATGAAATCCAATACATAAATCGGTTAATAGAAGAATGAAAAAAGCTTTCATCGTGTCACTCAAGCTATAAAATAATTCTTGAACCCATGAATTCAAAATAATTAAACGTTCTTTACCAAGAATGAATAAACCATTTAATATAACAAAATAAACAATATCAGTAAATAAATGGGAAATAATTTTTATACCATCTTCATTATAATTCTTAACTAATTCAATAGTTTGTTGATGGATTTCATCATTTAAGTTTTTCGATTGCATTTCAAACGATGAATTTGCCATTATTTTATCTAACCAAGAAAGTTCTTCAACTTCTTGAAGTTTTTTCAAAGCTTTTTCCTCTTGAAAAGAAGTTAAAAAAATTTGAGATTGATAACTATTCCACCAAGTATTAATTAAAGGCTCAAAAAAAAGCTTTTGAGAAGAAACCGAAATTGCTAAGGGAAGAATGATTAAAAGTATAATATATTGTAATGAAGCTAATGCTTGATATTTTGCCAATCGGAACTCTTGAAGAACTAAGGAACTTGATTCATTAGTCAATTCAGCTTTAAATCTTGAAAGAGTGCGTGTTATTGACCGTGGTAAAAACCCAATTGATTCATAAGCTATTGCAACTAATTTTGGAGTAGTCACTCCTGATACAGCGTCATCAGCAGTATCTATTTTTACATTAGCAGATGATAAAAAAGGGGCTAAATAATAGCGTTTCCATATATGTAAATCATTCAAAGTTGCTTCAATCCAAACTAATTTTCTATTAATTTTTTTAATTAATCCCTTTTTTTCTATAGTATCTGTCAAAACCAAATCAAAATTCAAAACTTTTTTACATAATTTAAGTTGTGGGTTTCTATAACCGTAATTTTCAAAAAATTGACTAAATTTATTAGATATAAAGAGAATCTATATCCCAAAAGACTGAAATATATTATAAACACAGAATTATTTAGTTCTGTATTGATATAAAAAGAAATAGATTGCCAAGAACGTTTTGAAGAAAAAACTATATTTTTATATAAAAAATAATTTTTTTTTATTTTTTGTATACGTTTGCAAGCTCTATAAGCTTTTTCCAAACAACGATAAGAAATAATCTGTAGGTAGTATAGATTTTTCATAAAAACTATAAAAAAATAAATGGAATAATATATTTTTTTGAGTTTTTGGTAAACAGTCAAAAAAATAAAATTTTTGGTAAATACTTTTTTGTGTTGAATACACTCATTCAATAGATATTTTCAAGAAACGAGCTAACTCAGCCGCTTGAGTTTCCATTTCTCCTAATGTTGAGTATTCTTCAATACGACTCAAAGGAACATCTTGTTGACCTTTAATTTTAATGTAAAGAATTCGACGAGATAAAAACCCTTCTTGAACTTCCATGCGTATTGCTTGAACATCTCTAATATCAAATTGAATAAAAATTCGACGATTTTTTCCAGGAAATCCCCAACGAAAAATTGATAATATTCGTTTTCGTTTGTCAAATTTATTATAACCACTACCCACGTTCCACAAAATTGTGGACCATAAATAAAAACTGATGAATAAACCCGCTATACCATAAAAAAACATTACAAGTCCTTGCGGAATAAACAAAATATGATCAGCAGATAAAAAAGGTATTAAATCTTTTTGTAAATAACTAGAAAATCCAACAGAACAAAAACCTAGTGCACCTGATAAAAGAATTGATGCCCAGCAAAAATTGCTGATTCTTCGCGATCCTGTTACAAAATCTACGCGAATATCTTCAAGCTGTAAATTCATAACGAAAAATATCCTAGAAATAAGTCAATAAAATTTAATTTTATAATAAGAATCGGACATTTTCTAAACATATCTAATTAAAAAGTTTATAAAAAAATGAATATATTCATAAATTTTTATAAAAATGGAGAAAGCCATAATATGACATTATTTTATATTCATGCAATATTACTATCTTTTTCCATTTTTTATTATTGTTATGATTATTTAGTTATACTGTTTTATTATTTTCTAATAATAGATTTTATAAAATATCGTCTTTTTCAATATATATAAACAAAGAAGCCATTGTAATAGCTGGAAAAACTAAACCTACTAAAGGGACAAAAATTGAAGGTAAATAAGAAGCAGTCATAACAAAAACTCCCTCAAGATGCGATTATAAAAAAATAAATATAATATATTACTAGATTTTATGTCAAATTAACGATAATAAAAAATTATATTTTATTTCAATAAATAATATATCGTTTTTATTCAATATTCAAAGAGTATCATTTGATTCTTTATTAGCTAAAAAAATAAATCATTATGTTCTTTGCGGGGCGCTGAATCATAAAGTTCAAAAATTTCACTTAAAACACCTTTTAACAAATTACGTGGAACAATCAAATCAAGTAAACCATGATCAAATAAAGATTCTGCTACCTGAAATCCATCTGGTATTTTTTGACGCAAAGTTTGCTCAATTACACGTTTACCAGCAAATGCAATATAAGCTTTAGGTTCAGCAATAATAATATCCCCTAACATACCAAAACTTGCAGTTACTCCTCCTGTTGTAGGATAAGTCAGAATTGCTATATAAAGTAATTTTTTTCTGGTCTGATAAATTTGTAAAACTGAAGAAATTTTAGCCATTTGCATTAAACTCAATGTGCCTTCTTGCATACGCGCTCCACCTGAAGAACATACTATTATTAAAGGAATCTTTTTTAAAGTAGCATATTCAATAAGCCGAGTAATCTTTTCGCCTACCACAGAACCCATACTACCTCCCATAAATTGAAAATCCATCACTGCAAGTGCAATTGGAAATCCATTTAATTTACCTATCCCTGTTTGAATAGCATCAGTTAATCCGGTTCGTTTTTGATAAAAAGCGATTCGATTCTTATAAGAATCTTCATCAGAAAATTTCAAAATGTCTTGAGCAGTCATATCTTCATCCATAGGATGCCAGGTTCCATAATCAACTAGAAGTTCAATTCTTTCTGTACTACTCATTTGTAAATGGTATCCGCATTCTTCACAAATTCTTTTATTTTGTCTTAAAAATCGAACATATAGCATGTTTTCACAATTATCACATCTTGTCCATAAACCTTTAGTAGTATCAATTTCGATATATTTTTCTTTTTCACTAAATATATATCCTTTCGTAGCTTTTTCAATAAAAGCTCCTATTAAACCACCAAATTTTCGTTTATCATCGAACCAATTCATTAAAGACATTCCAATCTCCTTACTTTTCTAATAATTACGCAATAGCGTAAAAGACACAAACATTTATTAATTTCAAAAAAATAAAAAATTAGTGAAACACGTAACAGAGTTAAAAAAATTGAATCGACTATTAATTGGAAACCTATATAGAAATTGAATAATTTATTTATTTAATAATAAAACGAAACTTAATTTTATACAAAAAATTGTAAAATTTATTTCAATTGAAAGGGTTAGAAGGGACTCGAACCCTTGACCTCATGTTTCGGAATCATGAACTCTAATCCGCTGAGCTACAAACCCAATGTTAGTAATACAAAAATTGTTTTATTTCTTTCACCCCGATTTTTTGAGGGGTGAAAGAAATAATTAGAAAGTATCTTAGACAGTATCTTAGACAGTATCTTAGACAGTATCAATTGTTTCGTATTCAAATTTGATTTCTTTCCAAACTTCACAAGCAGCAGCTAAATCAGGACTCCATTTTAGTGCTTCTTTAATAATCTCATTACCTTCACTAGCAAGATCACGGCCTTCATTACGTGCCTGTACGCAAGCTTCTAGAGCAACTCGGTTTGCAACAGCACCAGGTGCATTTCCCCAAGGATGTCCTAAAGTTCCACCACCAAACTGTAATACTGAATCATCCCCAAAAATGTCGGTTAAAGCTGGCATATGCCAAACATGAATACCTCCAGATGCGACAGGCAGAACACCTGGCAAAGATACCCAATCTTGGGTGAAATAAATACCACGAGGTCTATCTTTTTCTATATAATCATCACGTAACAAGTCTACAAAGCCTAAAGTTACTTCACGTTCTCCTTCCAGTTTACCTACAACAGTACCGGCATGAATATGATCACCTCCGGATAGACGTAGTGCTTTAGCTAATACACGAAAATGCATCCCGTGATTTTTTTGTCTATCAATAACTGCATGCATTGCACGGTGAATATGAAGAAGTAAACCATTATCTCGGCAATAATGAGCTAAACTAGTATTTGCAGTAAAACCACCTGTAAGATAATCATGCATAACAATTGGTACACCTAATTCTCTAGCACATTGTGCTCGTTTTAACATTTCTTCAGATGTACCTGCTGTAGCGTTTAAATAATGTCCTTTAATTTCACCTGTTTCAGATTGAGATTTGAAAAGAGCTTCAGCTATAAACAAAAAGCGATCTCTCCAACGCATAAATGGTTGAGAATTTACATTTTCATCATCTTTTGTAAAATCTAGTCCACCACGAAGACATTCATATACAGCTCTACCATAATTTTTTGCTGATAAACCTAATTTTGGTTTAATAGTACATCCTAGTAAAGGACGACCATACTTATTCAATTTATCTCTTTCAACTTGGATACCATGAGGCGGACCTTGGAAAGTTTTGACATAAGCTGGAGGAATTCGCAAATCTTCAAGACGCAAAGCTCGTAAAGCTTTAAATCCAAATACGTTACCTACAATAGAAGTGAAAAGGTTAGTAACAGAACCTTCTTCAAATAAATCTAATGGATAAGCAACATAAGCAATATATTGATTTTCTTCTCCACGAACAGGTTCAATATCATAGCATCGACCTTTATATCGATCAAGACTTGTAAGTCCATCAGTCCAAACCGTAGTCCATGTACCAGTTGAAGATTCAGCAGCTACAGCTGCTCCTGCTTCTTCTGCTGGTACACCGGCTTGAGGAGTCATACGAAATGCTGCCAAAATATCTGTCGCCTTTACCTGGTAATCAGGAGTATAATAAGTTAATCTATAATCCTTAACGCCCGCTTTAAATCCAACACCTGTTTTAGTCTCCGTTTGTGGTGACATAAGTCCCTCCTACAAATCAATTTTTACTCTAGCAAAGATGAGGTCTGCTCGATAATGGTATCTTTTTTCAAAAAAAATTTGTTTGATTTTTGAATTAAAAATATTTCCTAATAATAATAAAATATCATTATTATTGTATATTGTTTTTTATATGTAATGCAACCCGGTTAATTTTTTACCCTAACCTACTCTTTCAAATTATATATACACTATAAAATTAGATTAATTATATGTTTTTATTGTATATAATAATATTAATACAATAATCAGATATAAAAATTGACAAAAAAAATTTATTATATTTACAAAGTATATTAATTCTACTTAATTTGATTATTAGTTGTGAAAGGATAAAAATATAAAATTAGATATTTTTCAAATTTTTCATTGAATTTATTATTCAATAATATTTAAAAATTCAAATTTTATGGATAGAAAACAAAATATAAAAATTCTAATTCTCTATTTTATTTCATAAAATTATATTAGTATTTAATATTAATATTATTAATTGACTTTTCTAGCACAAATTATTAATTTTTTTTCCATTATAATTTAAAAATAAATTTTCAAAAATTTTATGAAAACAAATCGTTTACTTCTTGGGGCTTCTACAGTTACTACTAAAAATATAGGAAATATTACTCAAATTATTGGTCCAGTACTTGATGTTACTTTTCTACCTGGCAAAATGCCTAATATTTATAATTCTTTAGTTGTTCAAGGTCAAAAAAATTCAGCAGGTCAAGAAATTAATGTAACTTGCGAAGTTCAACAACTATTAGGAAATAATAAAGTTAGAGCTGTTGCAATGAGTGCTACAGATGGTTTAATGCGTGGAATGAAAGTTATTGATACTGGAGCCCCTTTAAGTGTTCCTGTTGGTGAAGCAACTCTTGGAAGAATTTTTAATGTTTTAGGAGAACCTGTTGATAATTTAGGTCCAGTAGAAGCTAGTACAAGATTTCCTATTCACAGATCCGCTCCAGCTTTCACGCAATTAGATACTAAATTATCTATTTTTGAAACGGGGATAAAAGTTGTAGATCTTTTAGCACCGTATCGACGTGGAGGCAAAATTGGATTATTTGGGGGGGCTGGCGTTGGAAAAACAGTACTTATTATGGAGTTAATCAATAATATTGCTAAAGCACATGGTGGTGTGTCAGTATTTGGCGGAGTAGGAGAACGTACTCGAGAAGGAAACGATCTTTACATGGAAATGAAAGAATCTAAAGTAATTAATGAAGAAAGTATTTCCGATTCAAAAGTAGCTTTAGTATATGGTCAAATGAATGAACCTCCTGGAGCTCGTATGAGAGTTGGTTTAACAGCTCTAACTATGGCAGAATACTTTCGCGATATTAACAAACAAGATGTACTTTTATTCATTGATAATATCTTTCGTTTTGTTCAAGCTGGATCAGAAGTTTCAGCTTTATTAGGAAGAATGCCATCAGCCGTTGGATATCAACCAACTTTAAGTACAGAAATGGGTACTTTACAAGAAAGAATTACTTCCACAAAAGAAGGATCAATAACTTCTATTCAAGCGGTTTATGTACCTGCTGACGATTTAACAGATCCTGCTCCTGCTACAACTTTTGCACATTTAGATGCAACAACCGTTTTATCAAGAGGTTTGGCAGCGAAAGGAATTTATCCTGCTGTAGATCCGTTAGATTCAACATCGACAATGTTGCAACCTTGGATTGTAGGCGAGGAACATTATGAAACTGCTCAAGGAGTCAAACAAACACTGCAACGATACAAAGAATTACAAGATATTATAGCTATTCTTGGTTTAGATGAATTATCTGAAGAAGATCGTTTAACTGTAGCAAGAGCACGTAAAATTGAGCGATTTTTATCCCAACCTTTTTTTGTAGCAGAAGTTTTTACTGGTTCGCCAGGAAAATACGTTAGTTTAAGAGAAACAATAAAAGGATTTCAAATGATTTTGTCTGGAGAATTAGATAGTCTCCCTGAACAAGCTTTTTATTTAGTAGGAAACATCGATGAAGCTACTGCAAAAGCTGCTACTTTGGGAGGTTAAAACAAGTGACATTAAATCTTCGTATAATGGCGCCTAATCGAATTGTTTGGAATTCTGAAATTCAAGAAATTATCTTGTTAACAAATAGCGGACAAATTGGTATATTGCCTAATCATGCTCCGCTGTTAACTGCTTTAGATATAGGAATAGTAAAAATACGTCTTAAAGAGCAACAATGGTCTACTATGGCATTAATGGGTGGTTTTGCTATGATAGAAAATAATCAAATAACAATTTTAGTTAATGAAGCGGAAAAAGCTATCGAAATCAATTTTCAGGAAGCGGAAGAAACCTTTCAGAAAACTAAAACCAATCTTGCTCAAGCAGAAGGAAAGAAACAAGTTATTGAAGCTAACTTGGCTTTTAAGAGAGCTAAAGCGAGACTTGAAGCAATAAACGTAAATATGTCAGATATGGCTAACTAATTTTGGATTAATTCATATTATGCTGTTACTGAGCAGTAACAGCATAATATGAATTAATCCAAATTACCTACTATTGGATTTGAACCAATGACTTTCGCCGTATGAAAGCGACACTCTAAACCACTGAGTTAAGTAGGCTTTTTTTTGTTTAGTATATAAAACTATATCATTAAAATAATAAAAAAAGATTTCAATTGTAAATTTTAGATAATTAGGTTATTTATTAATCTTGACAATAAATATTGAAAAAAGTATTATTTTTTGTTTAGTGAGTTAAAAAGGGCTATAGCTCAGTGGTAGAGCGCCTCGTTTACACGTGCGCCGATGATTCTCAAAAAAATTATCGAAAGTTTCGATTCACAACTTAATTTGTAGTTGAATATATAAGTGTCTTACTTTTAAATTTTAGTTTAAATGAAAAATAGCCTGACACAAAAAATTCAAGTTATTAAGTTTAGTATATTTGAATTTCAATATAAATTGATATGGTTAATTTCTTATTCTTTTAATGACAATACATAACGAGAGGATTACGAGGAACTCAAGATATTCTTTCTTTTGCTTTATGAATTTCAAGGTGTATGAAATTTAATAAAATTAAGCAATAGAAACTAATTTATAAGTAGTAAATCCATGTATAAGAAAGAACAAACCTAAGTCACTATTTTATTTTTTGTAAAAACTTCGGGATTGCTTAATTAACAAGCACACGGAACCCTCTTAATTAAGAAAGAAGGATGGTAAATTAACTGAATTATATATTTATTTAATGAATAAGCCCAATGCATAAAAAATGCATGTTGGGTTTTTGAAACAGATCAAATTTTAATTTGACCTGCCTTACCGAGAATGTCTACGGTTCGAATCCGTATAGCCCTAATTAATCCTTTTTAAATTATTCAACTTGTAAAAAAACAAGTAAAAAAATGGATAGTTTTCGATATCTGCATATGTAATAATTATATAAAAAAATAAAACTATTCAAAGGAGAAGTACAATCATGTTTCAGTCTCAAAAATATGAATATTTTTGGATATTTATATTAATAGTTAGTTTTTTACTTGTAATAATTTTTTCTATTTCGAAGTTGATAACACCTCAAAATAAAATACCAGAAAAATTAACTAGTTATGAATCAGGTATAGAACCGACAGGAGGTTCGCGCATTCAATTCCAAATTCGTTATTATATGTTTGCTTTAGTTTTTGTAATTTTTGATGTCGAAACAGTTTTTCTTTATCCATGGGCTATGAGTTTTTATGAATTTGGAATATTTTCTTTTTTCGAAATCTTAATTTTTATTTCTATCTTGATTATTGGTTTAATATATGCATGGCGAAAAGGAGCATTAGAATGGTCTTAAATTTTAGAAATTCTAAAAAGTCAGTAAACGATTTCAACGAAAATAGTAAACTTAATATTGAGTTTTCGTCAATCGATCAAACTGTTATGGATTCAATAATTTTAACAACTTTTAATGATTTTTCTAATTGGGCAAGATTATCCAGTTTATGGCCACTTCTTTATGGTACAAGTTGTTGTTTCATTGAATTTGCCTCATTAATAGGTTCACGATTTGATTTTGATCGTTATGGTTTAGTGCCTAGGTCCAGTCCGAGACAAGCAGATCTTATTGTAACAGCTGGTACTGTAACAATGAAAATGGGTCCTTCTTTAGTTCGGCTATATGAACAAATGCCCGAACCTAAATATGTAATTGCTATGGGAGCTTGTACAATTACAGGAGGTATGTTTAGTACAGATTCCTACACTACAATACGTGGAGTAGATAAATTAATTCCTGTTGATATTTATTTACCTGGTTGCCCCCCGAAACCAGAAGCTATTATAGATGCTATAACAAAACTCCGTAAAAAAATAGCTCAAGAAATATATAGAGATAAAAAAAAGACAAAACGGGATAAGAAATATTTCACTGTAAATCACCAATTTACTTTATTATCAAATAGTAATACTACAACTAACCAACAACAGTTATCAAATCAATTTTTTCAATTTGAAGAAACTTCGAAAATTCTTTTTAGAAATAACGAACAAATCGAACTCAAAAAAAAAATAGAATAATATAAAATTTTTATAAATATGATACAGGATTCAAAAAGTAATAATAGAATACAAGGACGATTATCTATTTGGCTAATTAAACATGGTTTAACTCATAGACCTTTAGGCTTTGATTACCAAGGCGTAGAAACTTTACAAATAAGATCTCAAGATTGGCCTTCACTTGCTGTTTCTTTATATATTTATGGCTTTAATTATCTACGTTCTCAATGTGCTTATGATGTTGAACCAGGTGGATTGTTAGCTAGTGTATATCATTTAACAAAAATCTATGATAATGCAGATCAACCTGAAGAAGTTTGTATTAAAATTTTTGTATCAAGGAAAAATCCCATAATTCCATCTATTTTTTGGATATGGAAAAGTGCTGATTTTCAAGAACGCGAATCATATGATATGTTCGGAATTATATATGAAAGTCATCCATATCTTAAACGTATTCTAATGCCTGATAGCTGGATAGGTTGGCCTCTAAGAAAAGATTATATTGTACCTAATTTTTACGAATTACAAGATGCGTATTAGTTAGTAAAAATAAATTATTAAAATTTTCTACTAATGAAAAATACAAAAAGTGATTTTGATAATGTGCCAGAAACCAGATTTGAACTGGTGACACGGGGATTTTCAGTCCCCTGCTCTACCAACTGAGCTATCCCGGCAATTTGAATTTATAAAATTGGAACAAAATTTTGCCAATAATGGGGGTAGAGGGACTTGAACCCTCAAGGTCTATTAAAAGCCAACGGATTTTCTTTTTACAATTATCCTATAAGTAAAAATTACATAGATTGTAAAAAAGGACTCTATCTTTATCCTCGTCTATTAGAAGTTATTTAAAAACTCATTATGAATATTGGTAGTTAGATGTTTTTTTTATTTTAATATATATTTTGTATTATACACTTAACCGATCCTCGTAATATAAAGAGAAAAACTTTTTTCGTTAGAATAGTTTCCTTCGAGTCTCTGCACCTATTTTATAACTAAAATTTGGCTCAGGATTGCCTCATATCTCAAACCTTAGGTTTTCCTGAATGTGAAAACAGTCACTTAATAAATTTCTTTACTAAGGCTCAAAATTTAAGTCCGCAGCGTCTACCAATTTCGCCATACCCCCTTTTTACGTTATCTCTAGAAAACTAAAGTGGAAGAATTATAAATTTTTATTAAGTATTACACAAGACATATATATATATACATATAATTTTATATTAGTCGAAAATTCAAAAAAATCAATAGTTATTTTTTCTTTAAGGATATAAAAAAATCATTATAAATAAATAAATACATTATATATATAATGTATTTATTTCAAAGCCTGTTTAGCTCAGAGGTAGAGCACCGCACTTGTAATGCGATGGTCATCGGTTCGACTCCGATAGCGGGCTTATATTTTTATTTAATTTATTATTTTTAAATACTTTTTTTTACCAATATTTCTAGAAACAAATTTTCTTTCTATGTTTAATATATAATATTTTATTTTTTATTATCAATTTAAAAATTAAGGAGCTTTTATGTCCCGTTATCGAGGTCCGCGTGTAAAAATAATACGTCGTTTAGGATCACTACCTGGTTTAACTAGTAAAATATCCAAGACAAAACTTGATCGATCAACATTGAATAAAAAAATATCTCAGTATCGTATTCGGTTAGAAGAAAAACAAAAATTACGTTTTCATTATGGATTAACAGAAAGGCAATTATTAAAATATGTTCGTATTGCTAGAAAAACAAAAGGATCTACTGGTCAAGTTTTATTACAATTACTTGAAATGCGTTTAGATAATACAATTTTTTGCTTGGGTATGGCTACGACGATTCCTAATGCCAGACAATTAGTAAATCATAGACATATCTTTATAAATGATTATATAGTTAATATTCCAAGTTACAATTGTAAACCTGGAGATATTATTACAATAAAAAATAAAGAAAAATCTCAATCAATAATTAATACGAATATGAATTTGTCCCAAAAATTGCAAGTTCCTAATCACTTAACTTTTGATTCAACACAATTGCGAGGTTTGGTAAATCAAACAATTCGTCGAGAATGGATTGATTTAAAAATCAATGAATTATTAGTCGTAGAATATTACTCACGTCAAGTTTGAAACAATTTTATACTTCTTTACTCTAATTACGATTTAGTTATTTTTTTTAGATTAATATAAGAAAAAATTAGGAAAGAGAGGGATTCGAACCCTCGGTAGACAAAAATCTACTTAGCATTTCCAATGCTATATCTTAAACCGCTCAACCATCTTTCCAGAAAATAGTTTTCTTTTTTATTCTACAAACTCATATTTTCTTAAGTATTATATTCTACTCTTTAAAATTCGTTAAGTAGAAAAATACACAATCAATTACTTACTTGAATTAAAAAAATAAATGGATTTCAATAAAAAAGCATTTACATTTGAATATGTAAAAAATCTCTTCCTAAGACAAATATTGAAATAATTTTTTCCATAGTTTTATTTTATCTGAAAAATGATAGATATCATTTTAATAAACTTATTACTCAAATATGCCTAGATCTCAAAAAAATGATAATTTTATTGATAAAACTTTCACAATTGTTGCTGATATTTTATTAAGAATAATTCCCACGACACAGCGCGAAAAGGAAGCATTCACTTATTATAGAGATGGTGTGACTCGAATTTGAATTGATGAAAATTAGCTTACTATAAAACTGAATTCTAACAAAAAAACTTATGTTTAGTGAAGGTGACCTTTTTATTCCTTCTGTCAAGTACTCTTGATTAATGTAGCCTTAAATACTAATTATTTATAGTATCCAAGCGTAAGGTCAAACCTATTTTATAAGATATGAAAGAAAATTTTTATCTTTTTTCATTATTTTGTCTATTTTAGGTATACACATAAAAAATAGCATTACGTGCAGAAATTGACAATACAAAAGCTTCGTACTTAGTAAAGTAAAATTTAGTAACTAACAAATATATGGTTGGGTAAACATATTTCCATCTCATTTGTTTTTTGGGTACCGCAAAAACCATCGAAGATTGTCAAACAAGCTACTATTTAGAAAATACATGGCATTAAGAACGAGAAAATTTTGAAAAATTCTATTTTGACATGAACAAATATGTTAAAATGTGTTTTGCAAAAAAAGGACAGTTAGACACTTTTTTCAAAAAAACACTAACTCAAATAATTTCTGAATAAAATCATATTTTTATTATTAAATATAAATAAATAGAAATAAGAAGCCGTATGAGATAAAAATTTCATGTACGGTTTTGAAACGGAGTTTTTTACAACCGTAACGAATGTCAGCTCAATCTGAAGGAGAATATGCGGAAGCTTTACAAAATTATTATGAAGCAATGCGTTTAGAAATCGATCCGTATGATAGAAGTTATATACTTTACAATATAGGTCTTATACATACAAGTAATGGAGAACATGCTAGAGCTTTAGAATATTATTTTCAAGCTTTAGAACGAAATCCTTCTTTACCTCAAGCTTTGAATAATATGGCTGTGATCTGTCATTACGTGCGACTATCTTTATATTATAGAGTTTGTTAGTTAGAAATACTATCAAAAAAACCAAGGTTATCTACATCTTAATCTTACTATCGAAATAAAAGGTTTTTACAGCTGTAGAAAAAAAATAATCATTATTATTATTCAAATATAATAAAAAGCTTCTAAAATCCATGGATAATTAAATAAACCGAAAAAAGCATCATAAAGATCCATTATTGAAAAATTTGAGTTGATACAATTAAATTCTGTTGATTAATGAAAACTATTTCTGTAATTAAAATGGATTCAATTAATTAATGAAACAGTGGTGTAGAATCAGATCCTAAAGATATATAAATTTGAATTTATCAAAAATTCAATCAATAAAAAATTTCTATAATATTCGTTAAGATGGTTACTGTTAAAAAAAAAATTCTTAAATCAATTTTTTAGTTAATGGTAGGAGAAAAGATAAATTTCTATTTTTCTATAAAAAAATGGAATACAAACTTAATTCATTATTTTTTGCCTAGTTTCGTAAATAAAGCAAAAAATTTATTATTTGAGCCGTATGAGATAGGAAACTCTCAAGTACGGTTCTAAAAGAAGGAACTTTTTAGTTAACCTATCTTGACCGAGGAGAACAAGCCATACGACGTGGAGATTTAGAAACGTCTGAAACTTGGTTTGATCAAGCTGCTGATTATTGGAAACAAGCAATACTTCTTGCTCCAAGTAATTATATTGAAGCTTATAATTGGTTAAAAATGACAGGACGTTCTTAGTATATTTAAACAATTTTCAAGTCATTTTTTAAGACAATGAAAAATGATTTGAAAATTGTTTGAAAGCACCTGAAATTTGTGTCATAATAAAATTGAATACCTGCCTAGGTAATTTCTGTATCATAATTGCTCCAGTTTCAAACTGAGACGGGAAGATTAATCTTATAAAATCTATCTCTCAGAAGTTCACCAATTATTATTGGTAGGTTTTTCCTATGTCTCGTCTGAAGAGAGGAGAACCTCGATGAATATTCGTTCACCGGAACCAGAAGTCAAAATTGTGGTGGAAAAGGATCCTGTAAAAACTTCTTTCGAAAAATGGGCTAAACCCGGACATTTTTCAAGGAGTCTGGCAAAAGGCCCTAGCACTACTACTTGGATTTGGAATCTACATGCTGATGCTCATGATTTTGACAGTCATACCAATGATTTAGAAGAAATTTCTCGTAAAGTTTTTAGTGCGCACTTTGGGCAATTAGCAATCATTTTTATTTGGTTAAGCGGTATGTATTTCCATGGTGCTCGTTTTTCTAATTACGAAGCATGGCTAAGTGATCCTATTCATATTAAACCTAGTGCTCAAGTTGTTTGGCCAATTGTAGGTCAAGAAATTTTAAATGGAGACGTTGGTGGAGGCTTCCAGGGGATACAAATTACTTCTGGATTTTTCCAACTTTGGCGAGCATCTGGAATAACTAGTGAATTACAATTATACTGTACTGCTATTGGTGGATTAGTTTTTGCAGGATTAATGCTTTTTGCTGGTTGGTTTCATTATCACAAAGCTGCTCCAAAATTAGTTTGGTTTCAAGATGCCGAGTCTATGTTAAATCATCATCTGGCTGGACTTTTAGGGTTGGGTTCTTTAGCCTGGGCTGGACATCAAGTTCATGTTTCTTTACCTATCAACCAACTTTTAGATGCTGGTGTTGATCCTAAAGAAATTCCTCTTCCTCATGAATTTATTCTAAATCGTGATCTTTTAGCTGAACTCTACCCAAGTTTTGCCAAAGGTTTAACACCTTTTTTTACTTTAAATTGGTCAGAATATTCCGATTTTTTAACTTTTCGTGGAGGATTAAATCCAGTAACAGGAGGTTTATGGTTAACTGATACTGCGCATCATCATTTAGCTATTGCAGTTCTCTTTTTAGTAGCTGGTCATATGTATAAAACTAATTGGGGGATTGGTCATAATTTTAAAGAAATTTTAGAAGCCCATAAAGGCCCTTTTACTGGAGAAGGTCACAAAGGTCTTTATGAAATTTTAACAACTTCTTGGCATGCGCAATTAGCTCTTAATTTAGCTATGTTAGGATCATTAACCATAATAGTTGCTCATCATATGTATTCAATGCCACCTTATCCTTATCTGGCTACCGACTATGGTACACAACTTTCTCTTTTTACACACCATATGTGGATTGGTGGGTTTCTAGTAGTTGGAGCTGCTGCACATGCAGCTATTTTTTTGGTGCGAGATTATGACCCAACTACCCAATATAATAATTTATTAGATCGTGTTCTTCGACATCGTGATGCGATAATATCTCATCTTAATTGGGTTTGTATTTTTTTAGGTTTTCATAGTTTTGGTTTATATATCCATAATGATACAATGAGTGCTTTGGGACGTCCTCAAGATATGTTTTCAGATACTGCTATACAATTACAACCTGTTTTTGCGCAATGGATACAAAACACTCACGCTTTAGCACCCGATTTTACCGCACCTAATGCGTTATCAAGTACTAGTTTAACTTGGGGAGGTGGAGACGTAGTTGCTGTCGGTAGTAAAGTAGCTTTATTACCAATTCCTTTAGGAACTGCAGATTTTTTAGTCCACCATATTCATGCATTTACAATTCATGTAACAGTTTTAATTTTACTTAAAGGTGTTTTATTTGCTCGTAGTTCCCGTTTAATCCCTGATAAAGCAAATCTTGGTTTTCGTTTTCCTTGCGATGGACCTGGTAGAGGTGGAACCTGTCAAGTATCTGCATGGGATCATGTTTTTCTTGGTTTATTTTGGATGTATAATTCAATTTCCGTTGTTATTTTTCATTTTAGTTGGAAAATGCAATCTGATGTTTGGGGTACTGTAAGTGAAAAAGGGGTTGTTACTCATATAACTGGAGGTAACTTTGCGCAAAGTTCAATTACTATTAATGGATGGTTACGTGACTTTTTATGGGCTCAAGCTTCTCAAGTAATTCAATCTTATGGCTCTTCATTATCTGCTTATGGTCTTTTGTTCTTAGGTGCTCATTTTGTTTGGGCTTTTAGTCTAATGTTTTTATTTAGTGGTCGTGGGTATTGGCAAGAACTTATTGAATCTATTGTTTGGGCTCATAATAAATTAGATGTTGCTCCTGCTATCCAGCCTAGAGCCTTAAGTATTATACAAGGTCGTGCTGTAGGAGTTGCTCATTATCTTTTAGGTGGAATTGCTACAACATGGGCATTTTTCCTAGCAAGAATTATTGCAGTAGGATAAATGGCTAAGGAGGATTTGAAAAGCATTATGGCATCAAGATTTCCAAAGTTCAGCCAGGGTCTAGCTCAAGACCCAACTACTCGTCGTATTTGGTTCGGTATTGCTACTGCACATGACTTTGAAAGCCATGATGAAATAAGTGAAGAACGTCTTTATCAGAAAATTTTTGCTTCTCATTTTGGCCAATTAGCCATTATTTTCTTGTGGACTTCTGGTAATTTATTTCATGTTGCATGGCAAGGTAATTTCGAAGCATGGGTAAAAGATCCTTTACATATCAGACCGATTGCTCATGCAATTTGGGATCCGCATTTTGGTCAACCCGCAGTTGAAGCTTTTACTAGAGGAGGAGCTTCTGGACCAGTTAATATAGCTTATTCTGGTGTGTATCAATGGTGGTATACAATTGGTTTGCGCACGAATCAAGATCTTTATAATGGTGCTCTATTTTTGATTGTTCTCTCTTCTCTTTTTTTAGTTGCTGGTTGGTTACATTTACAGCCTAAATGGAAACCTAAAGTTTCCTGGTTTAAAAATGCCGAATCTCGTTTAAATCATCATTTATCAGGACTTTTTGGTGTAAGTTCTTTAGCTTGGACAGGTCATTTAGTTCATATAGCTATTCCAGAATCAAGAGGTCAACATGTTGGATGGGATAATTTTTTAACTGTTTTACCACATCCTCAAGGTTTAGCACCTTTTTTTTCTGGTCAATGGAATCTTTATGCTCAAAATGCTGATTCGAATAATCATATTTTTGGCACTTCTCAAGGTGCTGGTACCGCTATTTTAACTTTTATTGGAGGATTTCACCCCCAAACGCAAAGTTTATGGTTAACTGATATGGCCCATCACCATTTAGCTATTGCAGTTGTTTTTATTATAGCCGGTCATATGTATAGAACTAATTTTGGGATTGGACATAGTATTAAAGAAATTTTAGAAAATCATATACCTCCAGGAGGAAAATTAGGTCGAGGACATAAAGGTCTTTACGATACAATTAATAATTCTCTCCATTTTCAATTAGGTCTTGCATTAGCTTCCTTAGGAGTTATAACCTCTTTAGTAGCTCAACATATGTATTCGCTTCCTCCATATGCTTTTCTTGCACAAGATTTCACGACTCAAGCTGCGTTATATACTCACCATCAATATATTGCTGGGTTTATCATGACGGGCGCTTTTGCTCATGGAGCTATTTTTTTTATTAGAGATTATAATCCTGAGCAAAATAAAGATAATGTTTTGGCTCGAATGTTAGAACATAAAGAAGCTATAATATCTCATTTAAGTTGGGCTAGTTTATTTTTAGGTTTCCATACTTTAGGGCTTTATGTTCATAATGATGCAATGCTAGCTTTTGGAACTCCAGAAAAACAAATTTTGATTGAGCCTATTTTTGCTCAGTGGATACAATCTGCTCATGGTAAAGCTTTATACGGTTTTGATGTCCTTTTATCATCACCAAATAGTCCAGCTTTTAATGCTGGTCAAAGTTTATGGCTACCAGGTTGGTTAGATGCTATTAATAATAACAGTAATTCACTTTTTTTAACAATAGGCCCTGGAGATTTTTTAGTTCATCATGCTATTGCTTTAGGTTTACATACAACTACTTTAATTTTAGTAAAAGGGGCTTTAGACGCACGTGGATCTAAATTAATGCCAGATAAAAAAGAATTTGGTTATGTTTTCCCTTGTGATGGACCCGGTAGAGGCGGTACTTGTGATATTTCTGCTTGGGACGCTTTCTATTTAGCAGTTTTTTGGATGTTAAATACTATTGGGTGGGTCACTTTTTATTGGCATTGGAAACATATTACCCTATGGCAGGGAAATGTAGCACAATTTAATGAATCTTCTACTTACCTGATGGGTTGGTTAAGAGATTATTTATGGTTAAATTCTTCACAATTAATTAATGGGTACAACCCTTTTGGAATGAATAGTTTATCTGTTTGGGCATGGATGTTCTTATTTGGACATCTAGTATGGGCTACTGGGTTCATGTTTCTTATCTCTTGGCGTGGGTATTGGCAGGAACTTATTGAAACTTTAGCCTGGGCTCACGAACGTACTCCTTTAGCAAACTTAGTTCGATGGAAAGATAAACCAGTTGCTCTTTCTATTGTTCAAGCAAGACTAGTTGGTTTAGCTCATTTCTCGGTTGGGTACGTATTTACTTATGCTGCATTTTTAATTGCTTCCACATCTGGTAGATTTGGTTAGTTTTCCAAATTTTTTTTAATTAACAAAATTATTATGGCAAGAAAAAGTCTCATTGAAAGAGAAAAAAAAAGACAAAAGCTAGAAAAAAAATATCATTTAATACGAAATTCCCTAAAAGAAAGTTTTAAAAAAGCTTTACTATTAGATGAAAAATGGAAAATTCGTAGAAAACTACAATCTTTGCCTAGGGATAGTGCGCCTAGTCGTCTTCACCGTCGTTGTAGAATGACCGGACGACCTAGAGCTAATTACCGTGATTTTGGTTTATCAAGACATTTATTTCGTGAAATGGCTCACTCATGTTTACTACCAGGAGTAACAAAATCTAGTTGGTAATAATATTCATAAAACCTTTTCCTTTATCAGGAAAAGGTTTTATGAACATTAGTTTTACTTTTTATTATTTTTGATATTACTATTATCGAAATAGATTCGCGGGGTAGAGCAGTCTGGTAGCTCGCAAGGCTCATAACCTTGAGGTCATAGGTTCGAATCCTATCTCCGCCATATAAATAATAATATTTTTTCTTAAAAAAAATATATTTTTATTATTGTGTATGAATTATTAAATAAGTTTTGGCGGGTAGCGGGAATCGAACCCGCATGTTCTCCTTGGCAAGGAGGAATTTTACCATTAAACTATACCCGCATGTTAATAATCTATTATATATTAATAATAGATTATTAACGAACAACTTGTTATATCAGTCTGTAAAATATTGATTTTTTTAACTACTTGCGAAAAAGGTTTTTGGAACCTATAATGTAAATCAGAAAGATAGAACTAAATAATAAAAAAATTTACGATATAGAAGAATTTAGAATACCTACTAAAAAAACCAACCCAATCCATAATGAAGCACCTGAAAAAACAACATTTTTATTACTCAACCAACCTCCTGGAGAAGCTAATACAACAGGTACTCCAATAACTAATAAAAATGAAATAGCAATTAATGCAAATACAGCTAATTGAAAAGCTATAGTCATAATCGTAATTCTCCAATTTTTTTATTAATAATTATAATAAGATTTAAATAAAAAAAATAAATATAAGATAAATTTTATTATCAATTAGATAATAAGTCTTTTTTGTTATTTAAATAATGGCATTTTAATTTCTTTTTTAATAATCTAGGAGAGATGGCCGAGTGGTTCATGGCGTCGGTCTTGAAAACCGATATAGTTTTTATAAATTATCGAGGGTTCGAATCCCTCTCTCTCCTTCTTTTTTGTATGAAAATGGATATTCAAGTAAAGAAAGATATTGCATTCAATATCTTTCTTTACTTTTTATAACTTCCTAGTAATAATTTTAATTAAGAGGAGTCATTGAAAGAACAGGTTCAAAATCACGATCAATTCCTTTTTCGAATCCAGCTGCAGCTGCACGCGCTCTTCCTGCGTGCCATAAATGGCCTATAAAGAAAAAGAATCCTAAAACAAAATGAGAAGTTGCTAACCAACTTCGCGGAGATACGTAGTTAACAGCATTAATTTCAGTAGCTACTCCACCTACCGAATTAAGCGACCCTAAGGGAGCATGAGTCATATACTCAGCAGATCGTCGTTCTTGCCAAGGTTGAATATCTTTTTTCAATTTGCTTAAATCTAAACCATTTGGTCCTCTTAGAGGCTCTAACCATGGCGCACGAAGATCCCAAAAACGCATAGTTTCTCCACCAAAAATAATTTCTCCAGTTGGAGATCGCATAATGTATTTACCCAAACCTGTAGGGCCTTGTGCTGAGCCTACATTAGCTCCAAGACGTTGATCCCTAACTAGAAAAGTAAAAGCTTGAGCTTGAGAAGCTTCCGGACCAGTTGGCCCATAAAACTCACTAGGATAAGCTGTGTTATTAAACCAAACAAAACAACAAGCAACAATACCAAAAATAGCAAGAGCACCTAAACTATAAGATAAGTATGCTTCTCCAGACCAGACAAAAGCTCGACGAGCCCAAGCAAAAGGTTTTGTTAATACGTGCCAAATTCCACCAAAAATACAAATAGAACCTAACCAGACATGGCCTCCAATAATATCTTCCAAATTATCTACACTAACGATCCAACCCTCACCTCCAAAAGGTGATTTAAGTAAATAACCAAATATAACACTTGGACTAAAGGTTAAATTTGTTATTTTACGTACATCTCCACCACCAGGAGCCCAAGTATCGTATATACCTCCAAAATATAAAGCTTTAAATACTAATAGAAAAGCTCCTGCACCCAATAAAATTAGATGAATACCTAAAATAGTAGTCATTTTATTTTTATCTTTCCACACGTAACCAAAAAAAGGAAAAGATTCTTCTAAAGTTTCTGGTCCTATTAAAGCGTGATAGATTCCTCCGAAACCTAACACAGCAGAAGATATTAGATGCAAAACTCCAGATACAAAATAAGGAAAAGTATCTACAATCTCTCCACCAGGTCCTACTCCCCAACCTAAAGTTGCCAAATGAGGAAGGAGAATTAAACCTTGCTCATACATAGGTTTTTCAGGTACAAAATGAGCTACTTCAAATAAATTCATTGCTCCAGCCCAAAAAACAATTAATCCAGCATGCGCAACATGAGCACCAAGTAATTTACCAGATAAATTAGTAAGTCTAGCATTACCAGCCCACCAAGCAAAACCTGTGGTTTCTTGATCTCGACCACCTAAAGCTAAAGTTCCATTAAAGAGCGTTTCCACGTGGTAAAACCTCCTCGGGGAATACAAGGTTTTCATGAGGCTGATCTTGAGCTGCCATCCAAGCTCGAATACCTTCATTCAATAAAATATTTTTAGTATAAAAAGTTTCAAATTCAGGATCTTCTGCCGCACGAATTTCCTGAGAAACAAAATCATAGGCACGTAAGTTTAAAGCTAACCCAACAACTCCAATAGCACTCATCCATAAACCAGTTACTGGGACAAATAACATAAAAAAATGTAACCAGCGTTTGTTAGAAAAAGCAACACCAAAGATTTGAGACCAAAATCGATTAGCAGTAACCATCGAATAAGTTTCTTCAGATTGAGTTGGATTAAAAGCACGGAAGGTATTTGCGCCATCACCATCTTCGAATATCGTATTCTCAACAGTTGCACCATGGATAGCGCATAAAAGAGCTGCACCTAAAACTCCAGCAACTCCCATCATATGAAAAGGGTTTAAAGTCCAATTATGGAAGCCTTGGAAAAATAAAATGAATCGAAAAATTGAGGCAACACCGAAACTGGGTGCAAAGAACCAGCCGGATTGACCTAAAGGATAGATCAAAAAAACAGATACAAAAACCGCAATTGGACCAGAAAAAGCAATTGCATTATAAGGACGTAATTGAACAGATCTAGCAAGTTCGAATTGACGTAACATAAAACCTATCAAAGCGAAAGCGCCATGAAGAGCTGTAAAAGTCCATAAGCCACCTAGTTGGCACCAACGAGTAAAATCGCCTTGTGCTTCTGGACCCCATAATAATAGTAAAGAATGTGCTAAACTATTAGCTGGAGTGGAAACAGCAGCGGTTAAGAAGTTGCAACCTTCTAAATAAGAACTAGCCAATCCATGAGTATACCACGAAGTTACAAAAGTTGTACCTGTAAACCAACCACCTAGAGAAAAATATGCACAAGGAAAAAGCAATAGACCGGACCAACCTACAAATACAAAACGGTCTCTTCTTAGCCAGTCATCCATACTATCAAATAAACCTTTCGGTTCTTTGGAAGACTTTCCAATGGCTATAGTCATAATGATTCTCCTGTTAAGTTATTTTAACCATTTTTAAGTACCTGAAATTATATACCTAAATAAAACTTTTTTTGAATCTGATAAATAATAGGTCAACTTTTCTTTTCTTTATTTAAATTCTTTTATCTATAAACTCAATTAACAATAAGTTTATTATTTTTTCAATATCATTCCTAAATTGAAATTGAGTAAAAAATTAACAAAAACCTACCAAACCGAAAATTCTATCATTTTATTCTATCACAGTAAATACGAAGAAATCAAAAAATGAAATTTAATAAAATTTTGAAAATAAAAAATTTCACTATAAACTATATAAATTTAATAAGTAATAAAGATAAAAAATGGTGTATTAAAATATTTATATACATATATACGAATATATTATTAGAATAGCTATTTTTTCAAGTTAATTAAAATTTAAGTTAACTAATTATTTGTAATAATAGTGAATTGATAGAACTAACTATTAACTATCAACTAATTAACTTTAATTAGTTGATAGTTAGTTGAATTGGCAAATAAGAAAAAAATGAAAAGCCCCTTATCAGACTCGAACCGATGACTTACGCCTTACCATGGCGTTACTCTACCACTGAGTTAAAAGGGCTATTATTTTTTTATTTTATTTTATTAAAGTTTATCTAGATAAATATATGCTTTCTATTTACCTAGATAAACTTTAATAAAATAATATGAGTTCACAACTTCATATTAATTAAAATTATATATTCATTTATTTATTTTGAATTTTTTAAAAAAGCCTACTATTGACAGTAACTATTAAAATAAGTAAGATAAAATATAGAAATTAAGCCCCCATCGTCTAGCGGCCCAGGACATCTCTCTTTCAAGGAGGCGACGGGGATTCGAATTCCCCTGGGGGTAATGAAAAAATTATTTGAATAGTTAATTTAAATATTCCTTGAAACTTTAGGGTAGAAAAAAATATTTCTATCTGGGTCGATGCTCGAGTGGTTAATGGGGACGGACTGTAAATCCGCTGGCAATGCCTACGCTGGTTCAAATCCAGCTCGACCCACAATTAATTTACAATATATAATAAAATTATAGATAAGATTTTTAATTGATCTATCGAGTAAAAACGAGTAAAAACTTAATATTTAATTTTATTTTAGAATGGTAAATCTTAATTAAAAAATAAAAATCAGAATTAATTCATAAATTTTTAATACAATATTTAGTAATAATTCAATTATTAAGTGGGATTGTAGTTCAATAGGTTAGAGTACCGCCCTGTCAAGACGGAAGTTGCGGGTTCGAGCCCCGTCAATCCCGATTTTATTTTTCTAATTCAAGTGAGAAAATCAAAAAATTTTACTAAAAAAACTAATTTAAGTAAATGAATTTTAAATTTCTTAACCATACGATTTTTTACAAAAAAAGTCATCTTTATTTATTTTATTTTTATATTACGAATAATTTCTCGAATTTCATTATCAAAAAGCCATTGTTTTTTAATTAATATTTTAATCATTTCATTTAATAATAATTTATTAGATAAAAAGAATTCAAATAAATATTGATAAAGTTCTAAAAGAGTCGTATAAATAAAAGAATCATTCAATAATAACTGATTTAATTTGATCCATCTGTCTCGATAGGTTAAGAATTTTAAACGAGAAAATTTTTCTGGTATATTTTCAATTAACCAACTTTGGTACAAATAAACCGGAGTAAAGATTTGTGGTCGTTTTAAGTGAATTGCTATGTTTTCAATTCGTTTCAACGTATAAATATTTTGCTTTTGATCAATAGGCAATTGATTCCACCAACGAATTGATAATTTATTTATTAAATCTTTACTATATCCACGATAAACAAAAAATTCTTTAATTCGATGACTTGAAAAAGAACGTTCTCTTTCTCGTCTAACTCCATAAGTAATGTAAAGTCTCCTTAACATTTCTTCATCCACAAAAAATTCTCGACGTGAAAAAATGAAATGTCGAATCCTAAAAAAATAACTTGTAGGATCCCAAAGAATTCGTTTTCCAATAAATAACCTTGGTTTATTACTTAATTGATGTTCCATTTCATATTGAGTTGACGGACAAAAAGAACCTAATATTTCAAATTGTTCTTCTAATAAAATCTCTTCAAATTGAGATTCTAATTCTTGTATATTTCTTTTTCGTATTCGTGGCAAAATTCTTTCATAAAGAAGTTGTTCTTTTTCGTTATTAATACGTTGATTATAATAATTTTTTCTTTCAAAATAAATTTTCCTTGAAAATTTTAGATTTTGTAAAAATTCAAAATCATTAGGTCTTTTGATCCAATCGAATAATTGACTGCGAGAAAAACTTAATCGCCAATATCTAGGTGACCAAGTAGTTTTTTTGAATTTGGAACTTATTCTATTAAGATTTTTCGGTCCATTATAATTGGAATCATTATGATTATAAAAAATATTTTTATTGGTTATAGAAAATATTCCGTTCTGCATAATACTCAATTTATTAATTGTTGGAAACATTTGTATTTTTTTTTGTTTATTATAATTCAAATTTTGAGTTTTGCATGTTTCTAACCAAGAAAATTCAATTGAAAAGCTTTCTAAAATGCTAAAAGCTAAATCTAAATCATTTTCAACTGATTTATCAAGAGGAATTGAACTATCATAATTGTTTTCTTCTGTTAAAATCCAAGAATCCCGAGCAGCTATTCCTGCTAAGCAACCCAAAACATAAATAATAATATTGGATTCTTTAACAATTGATTCATTAATAGATGGTTCATAATACCATTTAGATAAATAATAGAATTTTCGTTTCCATAAATAATAATTGATATTTAAAGGAGTTGTAGAAGAACTAGTTACTAATAGATTTTGTATAATAGCCCGTCCTATTTTATAAAGCAAAATTTTAAAATTTTGTTGAAAATTAGGTTGATTTTTTGTATGAGTAAATCCAAAAGCTTGTCTATGAAAAGCTAATTTTATTATATTGGTATAGATAAATGATTGATTTTTTGTAAGACTTATCAATGAAATTTCATTAGTCAGTGCTGCTAAATCTCTCATATTATATCCTATTGTCCTAGCTCCAAAATTAGAATAAAATAAATTTTTTCTTACCTTAATATTTTTTTTATTTAATAAAATAGGAAATAAGTTTTCTCGTTGAGACATATTAAATAATCGAATATTTATTATACGATCTAAACGGTCCGGAGAAATTAAAGATGGATCCACTTTTTTTGGAATATTAGTTGAACCAATAATAAGTATATTATTTTTATTTTGTGTGTTTTTGAAATTAGTTTGAAAATGCTTTAATAAAATACCGAGTAAAAAAGTAGGATCAGATTCAATATTTTCCGTTGAACGATTTACATCTAATTGATGAATATTTCGTATCCATATTATACAAGGTGACACTCCTTTTGCGAGATCTAAAATAAGATTTAATCTACGTAAACTTTCTATTAAAATATTCATCCAACTTTCTGTTATAATATCGGGTTTATTATAAATAAGTTTGTTTATATATACTCCTAATAATGGGATAGAAGAATCTGATGTTAAATTTTTAATTAAGTATGAACGCCCAGTTTCTGTGGGACCAATTAATAAAATACCTTTTGAACAAGATAATCCAAATTGAAGTGAAATTGGTATTTTTTGAAATTGTGAGTGAAATTTTGTGTTTTGCCTTAAGATCTGAGAAGAAAAAATTTGTTGGATAGAAGCGAAAAAAACCCATTTGTCTGTTAAATATAATGGATAATTAACCAAATTTTTGTTGAAAATCTTAATTAAATATCGAAAATATGAAAAACCCTGCTCCTTATTGTTCGAGTAATTAAAACCATTATTGAATATTTTTTGTTTAACATATGGTTGAAAACTATATTCTTTTAATCTGTTATTTGTAATTAAAGACTGAACTAATAAGTTTCGTTTTCTTCGAGAAAGATCTACACTTTTGTTAGTTATCAATAGCTTTCCTAAATTTTTTTGTGTTACTAAAAAAAATCGAATATTTCGCACGTAATATTTTAAATTACTAAAAAAATAAATTAGGAAATTCTCCGATCTATTTAATTGTGTTTTAGTACCGTGCATTAATTTAGCAAAATATAAAGATCTTGATGTATCTGTTAAATAATTTATAGTTTCAAAGTGTTTCCATAACTCAATTGAATCAGAACCTATTAAAATTGCGAAGCAATTTTGATAAAAAAAATAAATAAAAATAACTAAACTTAAAATGATCCAATTAAAACTATTTAATAATTCAAAATCTGACCATACAGAATTTAATTGAATATCTTCATAATTAATAAAAAATTGTAAATTTCTTTGTAACAAATTATTGTAAATTTTTTTTCTTTTTTCCCAGAAATTTATTAAATTATTTTTTATTGTTTTAGTATAATAATCTACAAAATTTTCAATATAATAATCAATTACTAAAAAAATTTTTCTCAAATTTTTAAAAAATAGGTTAGTGTTATATTTCCACCATTCTACCGTAAAAAACCATAAGTTATAATTATATTGTTTGAATGAAATATATCTCATTACAAAATTATATATTTTAGGTTGATTATATTTATAGAAATTTTCTGGAATTTTTTGGATTTTGTTTACAATGTTATATTTCACATTTTTCAATGTGAAATCTTTCGATTTTGAATATGAAAAAATCTTATGTATCGATTGAAATATTTTACTATTTTTTCTTTCACTTTTTTTTAAAGATTCAAAATATAATATATTGTAATAATTTTCAATTATTTTATTTTCTAATTGTGGTATAGAAGTACTTCTGACAATTGTTTTATAATCAATATTTCCAAAAAAAGTATTCAAAAATAATTTATTGAGTTTATCATAGAATAAAATAAATTGATTTTGTTTTTCTTTTATCTCGTTTATTTCTAAATCAGCCGAAAAATTCGGAATAGATAAAAACTTTATTTTATTAAAATTTTCACAATTTATTTTTGACAATGATAAATCCATTAATTTTAATTGAACAAACTGAACGACTTTTTCTCGAAGAATTTTTTTATTTTTTTTAAGATTTAAAACAGTATTTGTATTATATTTGGGTAAATTTTTCAAAAGTTGCAAATATATTTTATTATCAATATTTGATTTTCTACAATCAAATAATAATCGTTTATTATACACCGTTTTATTTTTAATAAAATTAATTTGTGTTCGAAAATAAAAAATTTGATTTACCAAACTTATATACCTTTCAGTATTCCGTTTAGTACTCAATAAATTAAGAACAAATAAATCATTTATTTCATTACAATTTGGATTTATTAGTAAAATTTGATTGTTAACTAATTTTTCAATTTTTTGAATTATTTGAATTTGTTCAAGATTTTTATTATAGATGTCCTTTAAAAAATAATTTTTAATTTTAGGAATATATTCTAAATTATAAATTTCATACAATATTGAAATTATTTTAGTTAATTTTATTTTTAATAAAAAAGACTTAGGAATAAACTTCTTTGAAAGATAAAATAGTTTTAAATTATTTATTTCAGTTAAATATTGATAATAAATCTTCCATTTTATTTTTGTATAGTTAAGGTTTTTGTCAATAAAAATAGCTTTTCTTAATTTTTTTTGAGTTGGGGTAATATCTTTAATTAATAAATGGGTATTTAGTAATTTATTTTTATTATTTTGGTTAAATATTGGTAATAAAAAAAATAATTTACCAAATTTTGAATTTTCCTTATTGAACTGATTTACTAAATATAATTTGTTATTTTCTTCAATTAAACTTTCTTTTAATTTAATATATTTTATATATAAAAAAAAATTTTTAGAGAAGAAAAAGATTGGTGAAAAAAAATGAAAAAATGGAACAAATACTAAATTTAATTTTTTTTGATAAAAAATATAAGTTTCTTTATTTAGAGAAGATTTTTGTTGAACTATATTATATGCTTGATTAGAAAAAATTGAAAAATTGAACAAAAAATTGAAATGATATTTCTGAATTTTCCATGAAATTATTGGAATATTATCTGATAATTCAATATTTTTTCTTAAATCCCAACTTTTTTTCATATTTATTGAACTTTTCTTAATTAAATTGAAATTATTCACTAAAAAAGTTTCCAACATTTTATAAAAAATAGCTTTTTTGTAAGTTTCTTTTTGTATTTTTTTCTTCGAAAATGAACTAATTATAATCGATTTATTATTTTTATTCATTTTAGATGTATGTAAAAAATCTAAAAAAAAGTATGGTTTTTTTTTTGACAAAGGAAAAGAGTTTAAAGAAACTGTTTTTTTAGATTGTTCAATTTTTTTTTTTGATAATAACCAAAGTTGACATTTTATAGAATTTAAAAGTTTCTTTTCTTTTGATAAAAATAAAGATTTAAAAACTTGATCAGATTCTTCCCAATTTTGCAAAGTTTGAAGAGTTTTTTTTCGCAATCGATAAGTATCTTGATTTATTTCTTTTTTCGCAAGGATATAATAATTTAAATCATATATTGATTCATTTTTTTCTTTTGTAAGTAAATTATTTCTCTCCAAAAAGGTTTTTTGAATATGATCTATACTAAAGAATTGTTGTGGTATAATTTCAAAATTTTTATGCAATTTTTTGAAAACTTTTATAGATAGACGCCTATCCTTTTCCCTATAAAATTCTTGTTTTTGAATTTTCAACAAATTCAATATATTTTGTTTTAGCCCAATTGAATGAACCATAAAAATAAAAATAAGAAATCCAAAAAAGAGTAAATTATTTCTAACAAAATTTTTCTTTTTTATTAAATTATGTGAATTCCTTGATAAAGTAACTATTTTAAAATCAAATGAATTAATGCTGTTTTTTGCATTGAAAAATTTTGTGATTAACAATTGGATTAAACTCAAATTTATCCATAAATTTGAAAAATTTTTGGATTCGTTTATTTGAGTCAAATATGCGCTTTTATATAAAGATTTTTTTTCTGGTAATTTTTGTTTCATTGTTTTACAACATTTACATAAAACTTTACTAATAAATATATTTTGTTATTGAAATTTTGAACAACTTATTTTAACTTTTTTGAAATTTCTATAAAACAAGTTTTTTTGAAATTATTTGTGGAATATATAAAAACCTTTCAATCTATTTCTACTATTTAAAAACACATAAGTACTATTATTTTTTTTGATGATGACATAAACATAAACTTAAGTCAATCAAAAGATCAATTTTTTTATTTTGCTCTGGGCGAACGACGGGAATTGAACCCGCGCATGGAGGATCCACAATCCACTGCCTTAATCCACTTGGCTACGTCCGCCCCATAATAAATAATTCACTAGAAATGACCTTTAAGACATTTTTAAATGTCTTAAAGATCATTTCTAGTTTTTTTCTTATTAGATCAAGTTGAAAAATATATTGTTTTTTTATTAAATATTAGCCATTAACAACAGGAGCTTCAACAGCTGCTAAATCTAGAGGGAAATTATGAGCATTACGTTCATGCATAACTTCCATACCAAGGTTAGCGCGATTGATAATATCAGCCCATGTATTGATAACACGACCTTGACTATCAACTACAGATTGGTTGAAATTGAAACCATTTAAGTTAAAAGCCATAGTACTAATACCTAAAGCAGTAAACCAAATACCTACAACAGGCCAAGCAGCTAACAAGAAGTGTAACGAACGAGAATTATTGAAACTAGCATATTGGAAGATTAATCTACCAAAATAACCGTGAGCAGCTACAATATTGTAAGTTTCTTCTTCTTGACCGAATTTGTAACCTGCATTAGCAGATTCGTTTTCAGTAGTTTCGCGGATCAAACTAGAAGTTACCAAAGATCCATGCATAGCACTAAATAGAGAACCGCCGAAGACACCAATAACACCCAACATATGGAATGGATGCATAAGGATATTATGTTCAGCTTGGAATACAATCATGAAATTGAAAGTACCAGAAATACCTAAAGGCATACCGTCAGAAAAGCTTCCTTGACCAATAGGGTAAATTAAGAAAACTGCGGTAGCAGCAGCAACAGGAGCTGAATATGCAACAGCGATCCAAGGACGCATACCTAAACGGAAACTAAGTTCCCATTCACGACCCATGTAGCAAGCTACACCAAGTAAGAAATGAAGAACAATAAGTTCATAAGGACCACCATTATATAACCATTCATCTACAGAAGCTGCTTCCCAAATAGGATAAAAATGTAAACCGATAGCTGCTGAAGTAGGAATAATAGCACCAGAAATGATATTATTACCATAAAGAAGAGAACCAGATACAGGTTCGCGGATACCATCGATATCTACTGGAGGAGCTGCGATGAAAGCGATAATAAATACAGAAGTTGCTGTTAATAAAGTAGGAATCATCAATACACCAAACCATCCAATATATAGACGATTTTCAGTGCTAGTAATCCAATTGCAGAAACGACCCCAAATGCTTGCGCTTTCGCGTCTTTCTAAAGTTGCAGTCATGATAAAACTTGGTTTTTGAATTAATTAAAAAGTTCCCAAGCAAATTAACTTGTTAATTTATAGTATTACACATGTTTCAATATTTTGTCAACTAATATTTATTTTATTGACAAAGAAAAATCAATGTGCTTTTTTAGTTTTTGGGTTGCCCGGGGCTCGAACCCGGAACTAGTCGGATGAAGTAGATTAGTTCATTTTAGGATTACTAATGAAAATATCTCTTCCCAAACCGTACTTGCAATTTTCATTGCATACGGCTTTCTTCATGAATTTTAATAATTTTTACAAATTCTGTACATTCTTCAATTTTTGAAAAAGATTTACTAAATAATTTATTTGAGTAATACTCAAATACCAAATTTTGTGTTCATGAGAATTTATTTGCCAAAAATTTGAAAAATTAGATTGTATTCTTCTCAAAAAAATGGAATGTGTTATAAAATTTGAACCATAACGTTTCCATACATTACGTATAGTACTTTTATGTTTACACGCTAAGGTTTTAGCACAAGAAAATCGAAGAATATACTGCAATTGATATAAATCTTTTTTTTTTAAAGATCCACTATAATAAAAAAAAATAGTTTTTGTTATTTCATCAAATCGCTTAAAAATTTCATAATCTGCCAATGTTGTCCAAGGTAATTTACAAATAGGACGTCCCATATTATCACAAAATTTTTCTTTAGCTAATATTCTAATTAAATATATTCTTGGCGTACTAATACAAAATTCTTTGGTAATCAAATTTGTATTAATAGTATAATCTATTACTTGGATTTTAGTTAAAGTGGGTTTATTTTTGCTGCGAAAAATATATCCTAAAAAACAGATAAAGTTTTTTGATAAATCTTTAGTAAAGATTCTGTTAGGTTCAAACCAAAAATGAAAATATTTTTCCCAAAAAAGAATTAAAAAAATAGTCCAATTTTTACCAAACATTTTAACATTTCCATTTGTAATTAAAATTGAACGATTACTATATCTCATATAATGAATCGAGATATTCTTTTCAATATTATTATTTTTTTCTATTTTTATAAAATTTGATTGTTTTGATATATTTTTGATTTTTTGACCAAAATTAGTCTGATTGAGAAAAAACCAAAAGGAAATTGATTCAAAGTTATAAATTTTTTTCCATATAAAATTTAAAGAACATTCAAATTTATAAAGATAAAAATTCCATAATAAATTATGAAATTGATTCTTTTTTACATAAAAAAATGGTTTTAAAATAATACAATTTTTGTTTTGATAAAGAAAAAGTCTTAAAAGATGTATAAATAAAATATCTTGAACATGTTGACGAAAAATTCGGATAAAAGTTTCTGGATGGAAAGAATATGGTATTGTAATTTCTAAGCAAGTATTAGAATTGTAAATATTGTCTTCTAAAAAAGGAAAGATGGAATGTAAAGATTGGTAACTATTCCAATTTTTCGGTTTTTTTATGAACGATTCTAATCTATATGAAAAAACCCAATCAAAAATAATTATTAGAATCTCTTGAAAAATCTGAAATTTATCAATAAATTGATTAGAAAAAACCCAATAAAAATCAGATTCACGTGATTTTTTTATTAAACGTTTTAGTTTTATAAAATTAAATTCGTTATTATTTCTACGGTAATCTTTTTTTCGCCAATACTTTGATTCATTAACAAAACGATTATATGCGATTCCGTAAAAAGAATCTTGAAAAAGAAGTGGATATAAAAATCGTTGTTGCCCAAAACTTTTTTTTTTGAAATTTCTTAGCTCTCTAATGGTAGAAAAACCCTTAGCCATAATACCCCTACTCTGTTATTGGAATGGAAAATGATAAATATAAAACATGATACAATCTATAAATTGAGAACAAAAAAGATTGTTCTTCTGACTTAAAAAAATACAAATTTTAAATTAGTCAGAATACAGGTAAATTTTACACATTTAGTTTTTTAAGTATTTAGGATTCAGTATTGGTAAAAAATTTTATTAATTGGAAATACAATTCTTTCCTTTAATTAGATTGACAATATAAAAAAGCTTTTAACTAGTTAATCAATTTGTATATCAGGAAATATTTTCGTAATTTTGTTTGAAAAAAAATAGAAGCTGGTTCTTCTTTAATTACCTCTGATTTAAGCAATTTAGCTTTATCCATCAACTTGAATTGACTACTGAACGACATGCTATTTTCTCCAAAAAGTTTTCTTCTAGGATTAGTCGTAGTTTTATAAACCTTGTCGAAAGTATGGATGATTCAAATTTTTCATCCCAATGTGAAAAGATCCAAGTCGAACTTAAAAGCCGAGTACTCTACCATTGAGTTAGCAACCCATTATTTAATCAAAGTAAAAAATACGATTTTATGAATAAAAATAATAATTAAAATAATTATAATTATGTCAATTGATTTTGTCAATTCACGGTTTTAGTAGAAATATTAAAAATTTCAATTAAAAAATACTATAAAAATATTCACTGATTTAATAGAATTTGTATAAAATTACATTAAATATTAAGCAAAAATTATGTTTTTTTTAGTATTAACTTAGATATAATTTGAAAAATAATATGAATTAGATTTAAATTGTTTATTTTTGGAATGAAAATAACTATATATAGATATAAAAAAAAAGAAAAAAATGGGTGATAAAAAAATAATTGTATAAAATCAAAAAAAGAATTCATAGTTTTCTCCTTAGAAATTATTTTAAATTTTAATTAAGTAACTCTATGCATTATTGAAAATTCAAAAATCTTTTTTAATCTACTAAAATCTAAAAGATAAATTTGAATTTTCAATAATAACTCTAATTCTAAAATTTATCAGAAAGATAAACTTTAAACAAAAAAATATGAAAAAAACTTTGAAATACGTCTTCTTTAAATAAAATCAATTCAAGCATTTAATGCTTCTTTAGCAGCATACATTGTTTCTGCAGTGATTTGTGTAATACCATTTTGTCGGGCGAATTTTTCCGTATTTCTCTTAATTTTACCTCTAACAAAACCTGGGATTTTATTTAATTCTAATAAACTTTCAGAACTCCAAGTTAAATCTGTATCTGTAGATAAGGATTTAGTAATAACTTCTTTGGTATCATGACCACCAAAAATTTCTAGAAGATGATCTTCCATTCCTAAAGTGAATGAATTATAAACTAAATCTGCAACTTGATTTGTACCTTCATAACCGAGAAAAGGTCTATAACCCAAAGTAAAATTTTGTATATGAACTGGTGAAGAAATAACTCCACAGGGAATATCAAGACGTTTACCAATATGACGTTCCATTTGGGTACCAAAAATAGCCGAAGGTTCTACACGAGCAATCATGTCTCCTACTTTTGTATGATCATCAGTAATAATTATTTCATCGCAAAAATTTTGAACTTGTTCTTTAAACCATTCCTGGTCATGTTTACAGTAAGTACCCGCACAACTTACCCGAATTCCCATTTCACAAGCAAGAATTTTAGTAATAGAAGCAGCATGGGTTGCATCACCAAAGACTACTGTTTTTTTACCTGTTAAATTTTGACAATCTATAGATCTTGAAAACCATGCAGCTTGTGAAATAAATTTTGTTTGTTCGTCAATATACGGTTCATAATTAATTTTTTTTTTTAACAAAATAGGATACTGTATATTAATTCTTTCTTGCATCTGTCGAATACAATTAGCTATATCTACAATCCCCATAGGTGTTGTGGATATATAAGACATTCCAAATTCTTTTTCCAAATATTTTGCTGTCATTAATCCAGTTTCACGATAAGGGACTAAATTAAACCAAGCCTTTGGTAACATATGTAGGTTTTCTACAAATCCCCCTTCAGGAATTACTTGATTTATTTCAATACCTAAATCTTTTAGTAAACGTTTTAATTCACGACAATCATGTTGATTATGAAAACCTAATGTAAAAATACCAATTATATTTGCAGATGGTTTTTCTGTTAAAGATACGCTAAAATTTCCTTGTCGACGAGCCTTATCCAAATAATACCGAACTACTTGCTCTAATGTTCTATCTGCAGCTTGAAGTTCATTAACTCGATAGTGATTCACGTCTGCAAGTATTATATCAGAATCTGAAACAGCAGAAGCTCTTTCCACAAAATTTTGTAAATCTTCTTGTAAAATGCTAGAAGTGCATGTAGGTGTTAATACGATTAAATTAGGTCGTTCCTGTTTATCTTTTCTCGAAATATTATCTACTACCTTTTCTTGGGATCCACGAGCTAATACATGACGATCAACAATACTAGCCGTTACGGGAGTAAAATCTCTTTCCCGTTCTAACATAGAACGCATAACGTTGAAATAATCGTCTCCTAAAGGAGCATGCATAATAGCATGTACATTCTTGAAAGAACTAGCTACCCGCAAAGTTCCAATATGGGCAGGCCCTGCATACATCCAATAAGCTAATTTCATAAATTTCAAATTTCTTTACTTTCAAATAGTCTATTTTTTTTCTTTTCTTTTCATCAATCATATAAAAAAACCTTATATCTATGAATAATTCATAGATATATAAGTATATAAGTATATAAATATTTATTATATCATATAATTATCTTTGTTAATTTAGAATTTAAGTTTTCGTCAAAACGAAATTTTTCTGGGACGGAAGGATTCGAACCTCCGAATGACGGGATCAAAACCCGCTGCCTTACCACTTAGCCACGCCCCATTTGCTTCAAAATAATTTAATTTTTTATTTTATAGTAAAAGATTTATTTGATTTCTGTCAATAAATTACTATGAATTAGTATTTTTTAATTCATAGTAATTGAAAAAATAAAAATTAGAACCATTTTGAAGCTGAAAGATCTTGTAGTAAAATATACCTAGTAGTTTCATATTCAGTTTGTTCTATTTTTCCACTTGATTTTTTGTAATTATATTGATACTTCAAAAACTAATTATTTATGTTTAATATTTATTTAGATAATTTATTTCATTTAAATGGTTTTCTTTTTGGTAAATTACCTGAAGCTTATGCTATTTTTGATCCAATTGTAGATGTAATGCCAATAATACCAGTGTTCTTTTTTCTTTTAGCTTTTGTTTGGCAAGCTGCTGTAAGTTTTCGATAATTTAATCAAATTTTTTAATTGCTTTAGCATAAATTTTAGAAATTAGAGTATTTTGAGTTTATTTAACTTTTTAAAATTTATACTAGGAAATTTTAATATATAGCTTTTTTTTTTTTTCAATATATAAATTCAAATGAAAAAAAAAACAGAAACAAATTATAAAATATAGATTTGTAATTTATTCTATTTTATTTCTAGTAATGATCCTGTTGGAGATTACGTTATGCTTACTTTAAAACTATTTGTTTATACAATAGTTATATTTTTTGTTTCTCTCTTCGTTTTCGGATTTTTATCTAATGACCCAGGACGAAACCCTGGACGTAAAGAATAATTTTAGTTCGAAAAATAGTTATTTATAAGCGGAGAGAGAGGGATTCGAACCCTCGGTACGAATAATTCGTACAACGGATTAGCAATCCGCCGCTTTCGTCCACTCGGCCATCTCTCCAAATTACATCCAATTTTGGTTTATAAATAAGTAAATTATATCAATTATTGTATTTCAATTTTATCTTATCTATATCTATATCTGTGGATATAGATATAGATATTATCATACAAAATATAACTGTTTCCAATTGAATTTCTAATTATTATCAAATAATTAGAAATTATCTAATTTTTTTGGTTTAAGTTTTTTTAATTTAAATTTTGAAATAAATTGTCTAACTAATTTTTTATTAATAGAATAATATTTACTATCTCAAATCTAATTAATTTATTGATACAATGCTTTACCTAGTCTTAAGGCCAAAATACCTGTAACGAAAACACTTAAAAGGATTACAATAATTTGATTGTCCGAAATTGAAACCATTACTTTTGCTTCTCCTTAATTATTTGGAAATAAAAAAAAATATATATATGATATAATTATTAATAGAATTAAAAACTTTAATTTTCGTTTTATTTAATCTGGAAGTAATTTTTTGTATAAAAAAATATAATAATGATAATATGAACTTGGTAATATTGTATCAATTTAATTTTATTATTGCTATAGCTTTCTGGACAAAACTTGTTGGAATTATAAAAAAGGAGAAGTTGAACCAGAATGAATTTAGAAGTTATTGCACAGCTTATTGTTCTGGCTTTAATCGTTGCGTCAGGTCCATTGGTTATTGCTTTATTAGCGGCTCGTAAAGGTAATTTATAATTTATCGTTTCTAATAATAGTGTTTTTGAAATGTACTGTTAATATTAATACTTAATCTTTTTTTAGGTTATTCATAGTGTTAATATTAACAGTATTCTTTTTTTAATAGCGGGTATAGTTTAGTGGTAAAAGTGTGATTCGTTTACTTTACAATTAAAAAAGTTGAAGGATCTTTCTTTCACATTTTTTTAATTTCATTTTTTTAAAGAATTTAAATCTTTTTTGTTTACATTAAAAGATAAATTATTATTCCTTTATGTTGAAAAATATATTCAATAATTTAAGAAGCGAATATTTATAAAAAAATATATTTATATTTTTTCTAAATCGAAAATCCATGGAAAAAAATTCAAAAGCATAAAATTCATCGTAACTAAACCATTAATTTATCATGTTAAAAATATATCATGGTATAGAATAATTTAAATATTTTTAGTTTACTAAAAATATAGTATAGAATTTATCAATTATTCGGTGGAAAAGCTTTTCCCAAAGATAAAAAATAAATAAAATGAGAAACGAAATAATCAAAAATTGTAGTTATTAAGAAACTATACTTTTTTGATAGGATCATCTAATAAAGTATTTTCCATTGAAAGCGAAAAAAAATTTGACGTAGATGTTATAAAGATATTTTGAAAATTTTAATAATATTTAAATTTTCTTCAATGCATTTTAATGTTTTTTTTTATACTTATAAAGGAGCCAAATGGAAAGAAATTTCCACGTTTAGTTCTGAAATAGAGACGTTTATTTAGAAAAATAAAATGTCGACTATAACCCTTAGCCTTCCAAGCTAATGATGCGGGTTCGATTCCCGCTACCCGCTACTTGAATATTTCAGAACTAAAAGGATAAAAAATTCTATTTTTTATCCTTTTAGTTCTGAAATATTAGCGTCCATCATCTAAAGGATAGGATAGAGGTCTTCTAAACCTCCAGTATAGGTTCGAATCCTATTGGACGTATTATTTAATAATTTTTTTATCATTTTTTACTTTATTATTTTCCTTCTTGAAATAAGAAAAGTTCAACATATTCTTTAATAGCTTCTTTTAAAATATTTTCTGCTTGTTCATTAAAAACTTTAGTTGAATTAATAATTTCGATAAATTGAGGTTTATTAGTTATTATATATTCACGTAATTGAACAAGAAATTTTTTAACTTGTTCGGGTTCTAATACATCTAAATAACCATTAACTCCCGTATAAATAGTTGCTACTTGTTCTGCCACACTAATGGGTGCTGATTGAGATTGTTTTAATAACTCACGTAATCGTTGACCTCTAGCTAATTGATTTTGGGTAGCTTTATCAAGATCTGACGAAAATTGAGCAAAAGCTTCTAATTCAGAAAATTGAGCTAATTCTAACTTTAATTTTCCAGCTACTTGTTTCATAGCTTTAATTTGCGCAGCCGAACCAACTCTCGATACAGAAATACCAACATTAATTGCTGGCCTAATTCCAGCATTAAATAAATCAGCTGATAAAAATATTTGTCCATCTGTGATGGAAATAACATTTGTTGGTATATAAGCTGAAACATCACCTGCTTGAGTTTCAACGATAGGTAAAGCTGTCATACTTCCTTCACCTAGATTTGAATTTAATTTAGCTGCTCTTTCTAAAAGACGAGAATGTAAGTAGAAAACATCTCCTGGATAAGCTTCTCGACCTGGTGGTCTTCGTAATAAAAGAGACATTTGTCTATAAGCTTGTGCTTGCTTAGATAGATCATCATAAACAATAAGAGTATGTTGTTTACGATACATAAAGTATTCAGCAATAGCAGCTCCTGTATACGGAGCTAGATATTGTAATGTAGCTGGAGAATTAGCAGCTTCCGTAACAACAATCGTGTAATCAAGAGCACCACGTTCTTCAAAAGTATTTACTACTTGTGCTACAGAAGATGCTTTTTGCCCAATAGCTACATATACACATATAACATTTTGGCCTTTTTGGTTTAAGATAGTATCTGTAGCTACGGCTGTTTTTCCTGTTTGCCTATCTCCTATAATTAATTCTCTTTGACCACGTCCAATAGGAATCATTGAATCGATTGCAATAAGTCCTGTTTGCATTGGTTCGTAAACTGAACGTCTAGAAATAATACCTGGAGCAGGAGACTCAATTAATCTAGATTCAGAAGTTGAAATTTGACCTTTGCCATCAATAGGTTGAGCTAAAGCATTTACAACACGACCTAAATAAGCATCACTTACAGGTATTTGAGCAATTTGACCTGTTGCTTTTACTGAGCTCCCTTCCTGTATGGTTAGTCCATCACCCATTAAAACTACTCCAACATTATCTGACTCTAGATTTAAAGCAATACCTACAGTACTATCCTCAAACTCAACTAATTCACCAGCCATTACTTTATCGAGTCCATAAATACGAGCAATACCATCCCCTACTTGAAGTACAATTCCAATAGTAACAATTTTAACTTCTTGATTATATTTCTCAATTTGTGTACGTATAACACTGCTAATTTCGTCAGGTTTAATATTTGCCATTAGCTTTTATTAATTAATTTCTGAAAGATAAAACCTAAAAATTATAAAAAGTTACTCGATAGCACTTTCCATGGCCCTTAAGAGGCCAATATTATGATCAATCATACGCAAATGTAGCTCACTGTTTAAACGATTTTTTAATGTTTCTAAAGCGCGCTCAAGTGCTAATCGAGAAACTTGCTGTCGAACTTGTTCAATTGCTCTTTGTTTTTCAAAACGAATTGTAGCATTTTTTGAATCTTCTAATCTTTTTGAATCTCCATCAGCAGAATCTATTAATTCTTTTTTTTCCCTATCCATTTGAGATAATCCACTTATTCGAATATCATCCGCTTTGGCTTTTGCTTGTTGTAGACGATTTTTAGCTTGGTTCAATTTATAAGCCGCGTCTTTATAACGTTCTTCTGCATCACGAATAGTATTTAAAATAGTAAATTTACGATTTTTTAATAAATTACTTAATGAAGTAGACTTAGTTTTTGTATATAAATTATATATAAATCTCTTCCCAAACCGAGCATGAATTTTTTGATTCACCCGGCTTTCTGTTTGGTTTTTAATCAACCAAAATAATCGTCTTTATCTTAATGTGTTTTTTACTGAGAAATAGTTGATGACTCTTTTGACAATTAAATTTTCTTTTTTTTATTTTCAATTATCAGTACGATTGTTATTTCGAAATAATTATATAGTTTAAGTTAGGTTATCAATTCAACGCTTTTTTTTTAAACTAAATGTTTTTGAAGAATTTTTTTTTTTTAAATGAAATTTAATAATTCTATTGATACGAGTGTTATGTATCAAATAAAAAACCCTCAACCAAATTTTAAACGGTGAGATAAAGAAAATCTCAATTGCGCCTAGATTTCAAGCAGTTAAAGCTTTAACCATTTCAATATTTTCCCTTAATTAAATAAATTTATTCAATTTTTTTACGAAATGCTATAGTTCTTTTAGATTTTTTTCTTATTTAAGTAATTCGTTGGGATTATATACTTTTAAAGTACTATTGGAAAAATCCAATTATTTTATTCGATTATTCAATCCGCACACACTCCCTTACCGAAATAAATTAGTAAACCTAGTACCACACCTAAATTAATTAAATTTGTTTCCAAAATATTTGTATTTAATCCAAAATCGGTACTTATATCCCAAAATTTTTGGGAAATAACAAAATTAATCCCGTTTTTCATAATATCCTCTCTATATTTAATTATTAAATTATCTTGTTTTGCGGAGTTTTTTGTTTACTCTACACACTCCTAAAATTTATCTAAAAATTCATTAATTTGCAAAATATAAACAAATTTTTAGATATTAATGATAATAAATGATAATAATTATATATATTTATTATTAAACAAAAGGATTTGCAAACAAAAGTGCTAAAGCTACAACTAATCCATATATAGTTAAAGCTTCCATAAACGCTAAACTTAATAATAAAGTACCTCGAATTTTACCTTCTGCTTCAGGTTGTCTTGCAATACCTTCTACAGCTTGGCCTGCGGCGGTGCCTTGTCCAATACCCGGTCCAATAGAAGCTAAACCTACAGCTAATCCAGCAGCAACAACAGAAGCAGCAGAAATCAAAGGGTTCATAATAATCTCCTCTAAATGAAGTTTGGTGAAAGATTTTTAATAAAAATCAATATGTAATCTCTATTGTTTATTGAGATTTTATATAATTTATTTGAAACAGTAAAGAACGCAAAATGTCTCTTTTTTCTAGATGAAAGCGATAGGATCACTTAAAGGAACTTGATTTTTATTTTTTTACAGTTTTTTTCTTTATCTCCAATTATTCTTAATCTAAAAATCAATTTTAACGAAGGAATTAATTTTTGTAAACTTTTTCATATAAAAATAATATGTTTAATATATAAAATATAGTTTAACGTAAAAAACAACTCAATAAAATTGTACATATTTAGTACAAATTTTTGTACTAAATATTTTTTTTAATGATGACCCTCCATTGATTCGCCTATATACGCTGCTGCTAGTGTTGCAAAAATCAAAGCCTGTATAGCACTAGTAAATAACCCCAAAAACATCATTGGTATAGGAATAACTAAAGGAACGAGGGAAATTAAAACAGCAACAACTAATTCATCAGCTAATATATTTCCAAAAAGTCGGAAACTAAGTGATAAAGGTTTGGTAAAATCTTCCAAAATATTTATTGGTAAGAGTACTGGAGTTGGTTGAATATATTTAGCAAAATAACTTAATCCTTTTTTGTTAAGACCAGCATAGAAATATGCTATTGAAGTAAGTAAAGCTAAAGCTACTGTAGTATTAATGTCATTTGTAGGTGCAGCAAGTTCACCATGTGGTAATTCGAAAACTCGCCAAGGAATTAAAGCCCCGGACCAATTTGAGACAAAAATAAATAAAAACATAGTGCCAACAAATGGAACCCAAGGTCGATATTCCTCTTCTCCAATTTGAGTTCTAGTTAAATCTCGAATAAATTCTAAAACATATTCTACAAAATTTTGAGGACCTGTCGGAATTGCTTGTAAATTTCTAGTAGCTAAAATAGCTAAGCCTAATAATATAGCAACTACAACCCAAGAAGTTATAAGAACTTGAGCATGAACCTGAAAATTGCCTAATTGCCAATAAAAATGCTGTCCTACTTCTACATTGGATATGTCGTAAAAATAGTTACTGGAAGTTTTTATAATATCGAGCATCTTACTCCTTATAAAAATAAATTTACAAAAAAATTATTCAACTTTTATTGTTTTATCTCATAAATATTTAATATGAAACTTCTTATTTTTTCTATTTGATTCATTTATTTCAAATTGACTAGTTAAAAGATTCTAAATAATAATTAATTTATTATTATTTCATTCTATTTATTTTATAATACTATTAATTATAGTAGATAATATTACTAATACTACTAAAAAATACATTATTATTTTATAATTTATGATATTTATTCACTAGGATTATGACGACCTTCGCGTATGGCTGATGTTAATTTATTTAAAATCCATCGAATAGAAGCTCTGGCATCATCATTTGCAGGAATTGGTATGTCTGTAAGGTCTGGATTACAATCAGTATCGACTAAACAAATTGTTGGAATACCAAGAGTTATACATTCTTGAATAGCTGTAAATTCTTTTTGTTGATCAATAATTATAACAATATCAGGTAAATCAGTCATGTATTTAATTCCACCTAAATATTTTTGTAATTGATCCAATTGTCGCTCTAAATCTGCTGCTTTTTTTTTTGGAAGTTTATTAAATGTACCTAGTAATTTTTTGTTTTCTAAGTCTTGAAATTTTTGAAGACGTGTTTGTATAGTTGACCAATTTGTTAACATGCCTCCAAGCCATTTTTGATTTACGTAATGGCATCTCGCTTTTAAAGCAGCTGAGGCTACTAAATCAGCTGCTTGATATTTTGTCCCTACTATTAGGAATTGTTTTCCTTTACTTGCAGCATTTGAAGCTAAGTCACAAGCTTCTGCTAAAAAACGAGCAGTTTGTGTAAGATTTATAATATGAATCCCTCTTCGTTCTGTAAAAATATAAGGTGCCATTTTTGGGTTCCATTTACGTCCTTGGTGACCAAAATGAACACCTGCTTCCATCATTTCTTCTAAATGAATATTCCAAGATTTTTGTTTCATTCTATGACTCAATCCTTTTCATGGGTCAATAAAAAATATATAATAAAATTTACGATTCCAGCTATACAATTATAATTGATTTAAATCATTTATTTTTTTTTATTTCTAAAATATTTATTATACAAAAGATTAATTTTTTAATATGTTGTGAACAGTTCCTACATTTGGAAAAATAAAAGGTTTATTTTGATATATAAGAATATGTTTTATTTTTTTTTTGAACAAATTATTTTTATCTAATAACTTTTCTTTTTTTTTCTCCATCATTTTTTGCCACAAAACTTCTTGAGATCCAGTACCAGCAGGAATAAGGCCACCAAGAATTACATTTTCTTTCAGACCTTTTAACCAATCAGTTCGACCTTTCAAAGCTGCTTTTGCCAAAATTCGAGTTGTTTCTTGAAAACTAGCTTCTGAAATAAAACTTTGAGTATTTAAAGATGATTTGGTTATTCCTAATAATATTGGTTTGTATGGAATTGCTTCTTCTAATATACGATTCATTCTTTGTGCTCGTGATAATTCAATAAGTTCACCTGGTAAAAAAATATTTATAATTCCATCTTCGGAAGTAGTTACTTTAGAAGTCATTTGTCGAACAATAATTTCTATATGTTTATTTGATACATGAACACCTTGAGATTGATACACTTTTTGAATTTGATCAACTAAATTTATTTGTGCTTGTTCTGTGCCAATTTTTGTACTTAAAAAAAATCCCCAGAAATTTCCAATAAACTTTTTCATATCATTATTCCAATCGTCGAAACTATTTTCTAAATTAATTGATACAGAATTAATAGAACGAGCTTCTAATAATTGTTCAACTTTAGGTAATCCCTGAATTATATCTCTCGATTTTAGCCGCTCATATATAAGGGTTATTAAAGTATCTCCTTCTTTTACAGAATCGCCATAATTACTATGAATGAAAGCTCCTTCAGTAGCTAAATATGGTTTGGCTAATCGAATAATTAAATAATTTATATGCATACCTATAATTTGACTAGATGAAAAATTTTGTGAATATTTTGATATATAAAAGTTTTCAAAGCATAATTTTCCAATATATAATTCGTGAGGGATTATTTTTTCGAATAAAAGAAACGGGAAATACCAAACAAAAAAATTTATATTAATATTGAAATTTAATATAAATTTATAAATTTTACTATCTTCGTCAATAAAATACCATTTTTCATTTTTATATGTATTTTGAAATTCATTATTAATTTTTTGTATTTCAATTTTGGTAGAATTACCACAATAAAAGCATTCAAAAAAGTCTTGAATACAAATAATTGAATTTAAATTTCCAATTAACCCGAAATTATTTCCTGAAAATTCTAACCATTTTTTTGATAATAAAGATGATGTTTTTTTTATTGTCTCTATCTTTTCCAATTCATCGAAATTTTTTTGGGGGGATTCAGAAAAATCAAAAAATTGATTTGATAAAAAATTTTTATTTTTATTAAAATTTATTAATTGATTTATTTTGGATACCTTAACCAAATTGTATGGACATAACATAAGGAAAGGTTTTATTTCATTATTTTCATAAGATAATACACGAATAATACCTTCATGTTTATTTATTATTTGGTTTTTAGGAATTGTAAGAAAAATATCATAATGATTTTTTTTTAAAACAAATTGAGAATTAAATTTATTTTGCTGAGATTTATTATTAAGTATAGAGTAATAATACTTTATTAAACTAATTTGTAGGAAATTTCTCGACTTATTTCTTGTTTTTATTTTTAAAAATGAAAGATGAGCTTTTTCCAAAAAGTATCTATTTTTCCAATATACAATTAAACAAATTTGAAGTAATTGTACGTTTTTGTTTTTTACTATTCGTATTTTTGCACCATCTTTATAAAATAAAAAACTTACACTTTTAATTTTTAAAATTTCGTTTTTTTTTAACAAATTTAAAAGATTTGTTTTATTTAATTCATCAGATATCTGATATTCAATTACTGGTCGCATCAGGGCAAAGGGTTTTTCTTTTGAAGGCATAATCCATTGAAGATAAATCCAACGATCAAATTGAAATTGATTAAAAATTTTTTTTTCAGGTGGAATTAAAATAGTTATCTGCTTTGAAATTTGATGTGTCTCATTTGGATAATAAATAGTTCCAGGTAAAATTTTAACCTCATAGATATTGTTTATTCCTTTTTTAATTTTAATTAAACCATTTATATTACTTATAATATTTGAAGTAATTAATGTACCTTTTCTAATAAATTGATTATTTTTTACTAAAAGTAAGGCTAAATTTTTAGTTGAAATATATACATTTTCAGGAATAAAGAAAAAATTTCCTGTTTTGACAATCTTATATTTTGGTTTGAATATTTTTTTTTTTATATCTTCAGTACTATTTTGGTTAATTGAACTAATTTGAATAGTACCATACTTTAAAATTCCGGATTTTTCCAACTTATATTTAGGAGGATCTAAAGAGGCAAAAGTCTCATTATTTCGTAAAACACAATCTTTTCGTAGTTTAAGAACAAAAGGAATTGTATATTGTTTACGTAAAAAAAAATTTCTACGTTTTTTTTTTACATCATAGCCATATAAAATAATATTTTCGTTTATAACATTTTCTAAATAATGATATATCCCATGATTCATTTTTGTTTTTGTAATAGTTTTATTTTTACCAAAAATCCAAGAATTGAAAATACAAAGATTTACTTGATTTGTATGTTTTGGGGTAAAATAAAATACTTTTTCTTTTCCAATAATGATTTTGGATTCAATTTTATCTTGATTTTCATAAAATAATATTGGTAATTTATCATTTTTATTATAGGATTTTCCAGATAATACCCATATATGAGATGCTTTAAGTATTGGGTGAATATTGTTATATATATTTTGAGATGCGTGATGAACTTTTGTACTCCAACACATTTCTCCTTCGAAATTGGAATAAATATATTTTTGAACTTTTTCTTTAAATGGTGAGGTCTTAGCTCGGATTTCAGCAATAACTTGTTTTGATTCTACATATTGATAATTTCGAACTAATAATAAACTTTTTGATGGAATAGTTAAATTATACTTTTTATTTCGACTTTGAATATTTAAAAATAATTTTGAGTGACATATCCAAGCAGGAGTTCCGTGACGTGTACGTGTTGGATAAATCAAATTTTCATCAAATTTTATAATACCATTGAATGGAGTTCGTACATGTTCAGCAATATCACCTGTGAATACACCTCCCGTGTGAAAAGTTCGTAAAGTTAGTTGCGTTCCAGGTTCGCCTATTGATTGTCCAGCAATAATACCTACAGCTTCACCTATTTCAATCAAATTCCCATTTGTAAGATTCCAACCATAACATAACTGACAAATCCAAAGTATACTTTTACAAGTTAAAGGTGATCTCACATGAACTAATTCTATATTTAAATTTGTTAATGTATTGGATAACGAAACTCCAATGTCTTGATTACGAGTAGCAAAACATCGATTATTTATATATATATTTTCTGCTAATACACGTCCAATTAATTTTTGATGAAAATTTTTCTTTTTTATTTGGAAATCACTTATAAAAATACCATAAAAAGTTTCACAATCTATTTTACGAACAACAATACGTTGAACTACTTCAACTAGTCTCCGAGTCAGATATCCAGCATCCGATGTTCGTACAGCAGTATCTACAATACCTTTTCGAGCTCCATAACAGGAAATGATATATTCAGTTAGAGATAACCCTTCTCGAAAATTACTTTGAATAGGTAAATCAATAATTTGTCCTTGAGGATCTGACATTAAACCACGCATACCAACTAATTGATGAACTTGTGATGTACTTCCACGAGCACCAGAAAAAGACATCATATGAACTGGATTTAAAGGGTCAGTCATTCTAAAGTTCGGATTCATTTCCTGTTTTAAATATTCGCTTGTTGCATACCATGTTTCTATGAGTTGTCGCAATTTTTCTACAGCATGTAAATTTCCATAATTTTGATGTTTTTCTGAAATATTACTATACTGTTCTGCATCTTCAATAAGCCAACTTTTTGATGGTGCTGTTAAAAGATCATCAATACCTAAGGAAATTGAACTTAAGGTAGCTTGTTGAAAACCTAATGTTTTGAGTTGATCTAAAACGTGTGTTGTATAAGTAATCCCAAAATGCGATATTAATCTGCTTATGAGTTGTCTCATGGCAATTCGATCCATAACTTTATTATAAAATATCAAATCGACTGTTCTTGCCATGGAAAAAACCTCCATTTATTTTACAAACATGAATCATCAATTAGTTACTTAAAATAAATTGTTTTAATCTATTTTTCAATTAATTATCTCTTAAAGAAGAAATAATTTTTTTTAATATTTTATACTAATCCTTTTCGTTTTAAAGATGTTTCATAAGTTCCTTGTATTGCTTCATCAATTTGTTGGTTAAATATAACACGACCTGCGGTCGTACAAATAAAAATGGTTAAGGTTTTTCGATTTTTATTTTTTCTAATTTGAAAATTTTCATAGATTTGGTATAAATTTCCTAGAGGTTTATATTGAGTTTCAATAGGTTCTTCACGAGTTATTGAGGTAACAATTTGAAAATTTATTTGACATTGTAACCATAAAAGACTATGAAGATTGATTTTTTGTTGATTATATGCTCTTAACACATCATCATAAGTAGAAAAATATGGGAGTTTGAAAAATTGTTTCTTACTATTATCAGACGGGGCATACCTATTACCATAAATACCACGCAAGTTTTCGAGTGTTAAAATATAAAGTCCAAGAAGCATATCTTGACTTGGTATAGATATAGGATCCCCTGTGGCTGGAGATAATAAATTTCTACGAGAAAGCATTAGTAAACGAGCTTCGGCTTGGGCTTCTAAAGATAACGGAACGTGAACTGCCATTTGGTCTCCATCAAAATCTGCGTTAAAACCACCGCAAACTAGAGGATGTAAGTGAATTGCTCGTCCATTTACTAAAATAGGTTGAAATGCTTGTACACCTAATCGGTGTAATGTTGGTGCACGATTCAATAATATTGGATGTCCCTCCATTATTTCTTCAAGTATTTTCCATATAATAGGATTTTCACTTTGAATCATTGTTTTGGCTACCCTCAGGTTAGGGGCCAGGTTTTGTCCAATAAGATTCCGAATAACAAATGCTTGAAACAGTTCAATTGCCATCTCTCGAGGTAATCCACATTGATGTAATGGAAGATAAGGACCTACTATAATAACCGATCGACCTGAATAATCAACTCGTTTTCCAAGTAAATTTTCACGAAATCTTCCTTCTTTTCCTTCAATTAAATCTGAAAAAGATTTATAGGGTCTATTATGACTATCTCGCATAGGTTGTCCCCTAATTCCATTATCAATAAGAGCATCAACAGCTTCTTGAACTAGTCTTTTCTGGCAAACAATTAAACCTCCTGGTGTTGAATCACTACGTGCTAAAAAATCAAGAAGAGTGTTATTTCTATAAATTACGCGTCTATAAAGTTCATTTAAATCAGACATAATTAACTCACCTTCACCCAGTTCAATCATTGGTCTTAACTCCGGTGGTAGAACTGGTAATGTTGATAAAACCATCCATTTAGGTTTTATATTCGTTTGAAAAAAATGTTTTGCTAATTTAATTCGTCTAATTAATAAATCTTTTTGTCTTTGAATTTTTCTGTCTTCCCATAAATTTCCTGTTGATTTTTGTTCAGCAAATTCTTTCCATTGAGAATGTGCCTGATTTATTACGTTTTGTAAATTTAGACTAGTTAATTGTTTTTTAATAGCATCACCCCCTGTAGCTATTTCTCGATTTTGAAATATTTCAAATCCTGTGTAAGAAAAAAAACGTGGAAATAAATCTCTCCAGGATTGATCTTCGTATTTGAATAAGCCTTTTAACTTCAATAAAGTTGGTTTTTCGTTTATTATGGGTCTAGCAATAAAAAGATTGGGATAGGTTATTTATGAAAAATCCCCCCTTAAGAATCGGACATGAAAATTTCTTTTCATCCGGCTCAAATAGTTTAATTTTATTAATAATTTTTCAATACACAAATTTTAATTTAGAAGGTATAAGTGCTACTTATTACTCAAGTTCTAATTCTAATTTTGAATTATTGAGTGATCTCAATTTTTTGTAAAATCATAAAATAAAATAGCTAATTTGGTTTAAATTAGTTTTGATTCACTTTAAAAAACAAAAAATTTTCTTGTTCATATATATATTTTTTTGTATCCGTTAGGTTTTCATTCTATTTCGATGATTTTTTTCTTACTTTGAAGTCGATTTGCGATGAATTTACTTCAAGATATCATAGAAAAGTATTTTGTATTAAATACTTTTTCAAATTTCATTTTTCATTTTACGAAATCTAAATAACATATAATTTATTTATTTAACCATAGATCAAAACTTTTAAACAATTAAATTTTTAATAATTGTTATATTTTGAGCTTCATTCCTTTATTTTATATAGGCATGTCAAAATAAAAAATATTTTAATTGTATAAGATTAAAATAACAGTTTTTAAAAAAATCTGTAAAATAAAAATTTATGATCAAGTCACACATCGCAATAAACTAGACTTTCTAATTCTTTAAGTGGTTTAGCTAATAGATTTGCTATACAACTAGGAAGACGTTTTAAATACCATATATGTGTTACAGGACATGCTAATTCAATATACCCCATTCGATATCGTCGAATTCTTGATTCAATAAACTCTACCCCACAATTTTCACAAAATTTTATATTCCCTTTTTTGTTTGTAATTCCTTGGTATTTTCCACAACTACAAACTCCACTTTTAATAGGTCCGAAAATTCGTTCACAAAATAACCCATCTTTTTCTGGTTTATGTGTTTTATAATGTAATGTATATGGTTTAGTTACTTGACCAACAATTTCGCCGTTAGGTAAGGTTCTTTTAGCCCAATCGCGAATTTGTTCTGGAGAAGCTAATTCGATTCGAAGATATTTATATTTTTTTTGATAGGTCATAATATGAAAATTACAAATTTTTTCTCAAATCTCTTTAAATTGAACTTCCAAATCTTTTTCTGGTAAGGTTATATGATTAATTTCTAAAGCTAAAGATCGTAATTCTCGAACAAGTAGTTTGAAAGATTCTGGGGCTGTTTTAGGTTTTGGTATTGGTTCTCCTGTAACAATAGCACCAAGAACTTCATACCGAGCTTGAATATGGTCAGATTTAATAGTTAACATTTCCTGTAAAATATAGGCAACACCAAAGCCTTCTAAAGCCCAAACTTCCATTTCTCCAACCCTTTGTCCACCTTTTCTAGATCTTCCTCTTAAAGGTTGTTGAGTTACAAGTGCATAAGGACCACTAGAACGTGCGTGAATTTTATCGTCTACTTGATGAATTAATTTTAACATATAAGCTTTTCCTATTGTAATAGGTTGTTCAAAAGCTTCTCCAGTTCTTCCATCAAATAACCGAGTTTTCCCAGGGTTATCTGGTTCAAATAACCAAGGATTTTTTGTCTTTTCACTCGCTTTAAAAAGTTCTGAAAATACAAGTTTTCTTGAAGATTCCTGTTCATATCTTTCATCAAAAGGGATTATTCTATAATTTTTATTAAGAAACTCGCCCGCTAATCCAAGTAAGCATTCAAAAATTTGTCCTACATTCATTCTTGAAGGTACCCCCAGAGGACTTAATATCATATCGATAGGTATACCATTTTGTAAAAAAGGCATATCCTGTCTTGGTAATATTTTTGAAACAATACCTTTATTACCATGTCTTCCAGCAATCTTATCACCTGTTTGTATTTTACGTTTTTGTAAAACATAGACATGAATTATTTTTGTATCATTGGAGCCATCTTCTCGATAAATTGATCTAACATCGAGTACTCGCCCTTTTCCACCTATTGGGACTTTAAGACAGGTTTCTTTGGAGTTGGCTACTTGAATACCAAAAATAGCTTGTAATAATTTTCCTTCAGGTGCTCTTAATGTTTCTTCTGTTTCATGAGGTGTTAATTTACCTACTAAAACATCTCCTGTTTCTACCCACGCACCTGTTGAAACAAAGCCATTTTTATCTAAATGTCTAAGTAAATAATTATCTAAATGAGGTATTTCTTTAGTAAATTTTTCAGCACCATCACTTGTTATACGAGCTTCAATTTCATATCTTTCAATATGAATTGAGGTATAAATATCGTCATATATCAATCGTTCGTTAATTAAAATTGCATCTTCAAAATTATAACCTTCCCACGGCATATAAGCTACTAAAATATTTTTTCCTAGAGCTAATTCACCTTTTGAGGTTGCTGAACCATCAGCTAAAACTTGTCCTTTTTTAATATATTTATCTTTTTTTACTTGAGGTTTTTGATGCATACAAGTATTATTATTAGAACGTTGATATACAATTAGATTTGTATTGATTAGTTTTTTATTAACTGATAAGGTAATTTGACTATTATCAATATAATGAATTTTTCCCCCTTTCATAGATATAACAATACTGCCCGAATCTAATGCTATCTGGTTTTCTATACCTGTTCCTACAATACATTTTTCTGTTTTTAAAAGCGGAACAGCTTGACGTTGCATATTTGAACCCATTAATGCTCGATTTGCATCATTATGTTCTAAAAAAGGAATCAAAGACGCTCCAACAGAAAAATATTGTAAAGGAAAAATACTTCGAAGATGTACTTGTTCCCAAGCAATTGCAACAAAATCTTGGCGATATCGAACTGGAGTAATTTGGTCTTCTCGACTATTTCGGTCTAGTGCTAAACGATTACCAATAGCTATTCGATGATATTCATCTTCACCAGCTGAGAGATTATAAATTTTATTATTTACTTCAGCCATTTCAGAAATTTTATAAAAAGGACTTTCTAAACCTCCTAAAGGATTTATTTGGGCATGAATAGCTAATGAACCTATAAGTCCCGCATTCATTCCTTCAGACGTTTCAATAGGACAAATACGTCCATAATGACTAGGATGGATATCACGAACTTGAAAGCCAGCAGTTCTTCTTGTTAACCCTCCTGGGCCTAAAGAACTTAATCTGCGTTTATGAACCATTTCTGTTAATGGATTCGTTTGATCCAAAAATTGAGATAATGGGTGTGAACCAAAAAATTCTTTAAACGTTGTTATTATTGGAGTAGGTGTTATTAGACTTTTAGGAGTTGGTAATCTTTTTCGTTTATTTGCTCCTCGCATAATTTGTCGAACTGAATTTTCTAAGCGATTTAATGCTAATTTTAATTGATCTTGTAATAGATCTGCTACTGAACAAATACGTTTATTTTTTAAGTGATCTATATCATCAAGTTTCCCCATTCCAAATTGTGATTTGATTAGGTAATTGATAGCTGCTAAAATATCTTGAGGTAATAAAAAAGTTTCGTGTTCAGGTATATTAAGATCAAATTTTTTGTTCAAGTTTAAACGTCCTGTTTTCCCGAGTTCAAATCGTTGTTGAAAAAATTTTTTTTGTAGTTCTCTGCGTATAGATTCTGAAAAAATAATGTCACCACTTAAACTATATAATTGTTTATATAGTTCAATAATAGCTTCTTCTATTGAAGGGAATTGTTCTTTTTTGGTTTTTTTTGTTATCGATTTCAAAAAAATACTGGGATATGATATATTCATCAAAATCTTTTCCAGATTCAAACCCATAGCTGATAAGAGAATGAAAATTGAAACCTTTCGTTTTTTACTAATTCTAGCCCATATTCGTCTTTTTACGTCAATTTCTAGTTTTAATCTTCCACCCCAATTTGAAATTAAAGTTCCAGTATATATAGGGATCCTGTTTCGATCAAGTTCGGAGTTATAATAAATTCCAGGACTTCGTAAAATTTGATTAATTACAACTCTTGCTATACCGTTAACAATAAATGTACCTTGGGAATTCATTAAAGGAATACTACCAAGGAAAACTGTTTGTTTTTGTATATTCCCTTCTTTTTTTTGTTTTAACTGAGCTGGTACATATAAATCTGATGAGTATGTAATAGATTGGTATACGGCATCTCTTTCTTTTGTAAAAGGTTCTGTTAATTGATATTTTTCACCAAATATCCGAAATTCTAATTCTTGATCTATATCTTCAATTTTTGGAAATTTTATAAGTTCTTCAATTAAACCTTTATTAACAAAACGATTAAAGCTTTCAAATTGTATTTTTCCAAATTCGGGAAGTACGAAAATTTTCATATTTTCTTTAAATAAGATTTTTAGTTATATAATTGGTATTTATATAAAAGTAAACATGAGAGTTTGATTTATTATTATTATTATTAAAGATTTTTGAATTAGAATTTGACTTATTTTATATTTTTGTATATTTTTGTATATTTTGTCCCTACTAATTATACGTTATAATTTGAAAAATATATTCAATTTAAAGTATATTCTTTATATATATATATAGATTAAGTGGCGACATAGCCAAGTGGTAAGGCAAGGGACTGCAAATCCTTTATCCCCAGTTCAAATCTGGGTGTCGCTTTACTTTTTAATATAGAAACTGTGGATTGTCTATTTTGTCATTTTTAGAAGCAAACCGTTATGCTCTATATTATATAGCCTGTAAAATTTGAAATGTTCCTAAATTCTACTATAGACAACCCTTAATTATTTTAAAACAATAAAATAAAAAAAACAACTTAATTTTTTGTAATTTTTAATTATAAATAATTTTATACAAAAAAAATTGTTTAAAAATAAAAAAAAAGATATACATATATATATCTTTTTTTTTTACTTGCTCCGATTTACGCAAACAAAGGAACTAATTTATGGATATTACTAATATAGCATGGGGTGCTTTAATGGTTGTTTTTACTTTTTCTTTATCACTTGTTGTATGGGGAAGAAGTGGTTTATGAGTTTTTATTAAAAATTAGCTTTTTTTAATATTTTTCAAAAAGAAGGCATTGAATTCATAAATTCAATGCCTTCTAAACTGCTCATTTTTTTTTCCAGTAAGAAATATGTACCGTATAATCAATTTTGTCTGTTTTCAATTTAGTTATTGATAACTTTTCTATTAATTTAAATTTTTTATAGATATTTTTTACAGAAGAAACATTATATTTGTTTTTATATTTTATATAACTTGAATTACTTCTTAAAAAAATAGTTTCTATAATAAAAAATATTGTGGTTCCACTTAATAAAATTTGAGATAAAAGAAGAATAGGATCTAATCGCCAACCTTGAAAAAAAAGAATTCCTCCACATAGTAATCCGACGGAAGAGAAAAAAAAGTCATAATATTAGGATAGATTATTTAAGTAAATCCCCCTTAAAAACCATATATGAAATGTTTAATTCAGTATGGCTTGAGTAAAAAAAAATTATTTGTTTTTTCACACAAAATCCAAGTCAATTTTTATCAAATCTTTTGGATAGTCTCTTTCTTTTCAATTAAATTTTTATTCTAATTTCAAAAGCATTGCATTTTTTAGTACTTATTTTTAATATCTTTAGGTTCATATTAAATTCCGGCACTATAGTTATTTATTTTCTAGAGAAAATATATATAATGAGTATTTTATTTAATAATATGTATATCTATACGTATATTAAATAAAAGTATTTTGATAAGTTTTCGAAATAACTTAGTAAATGTTGATATGTTTTAACCATAGATTTTAATTTCAAAGAAATTTATTTTTTCTATTTATTCAAGTTTCATATAAATCAGACTTTAAATATGTTGAAATATTATTTCAAGTACATTTAAAAAATCACACCTCTAGAAACAGAAGGTTCCCTTTTTTTTAGGGCATATAAAAGTATACCTATTGTTACTAAAGCTACCCCTATTATGGTACTGGGGCCTATTTCCATATGATTCATTTTTTATAATTTCAATAAGTGAAGAATTAGCAAAAAAAACATATCAATAATATTGATTTTCACTTCTTTAGTTTTCATTTTTTACTAAGTGAAAAAGTTTGGATTTAATCATAAATTTAATTACTTTCACCAGCTGTTTTTACATAAAGAATAAGTAAGAAAGCAGTAGGAATCAATATAAAAAGAGCCGTAGCGATAAATGCTGAAATATTTACTTCCATAATTTAGATTGTTTTAATAGTTTTTTTTTTATTTGAAATATCCAAGATATTCTATATATTTTTAAGAAAATTATGAATAAAAAAAATTTTATTCAAAAACTTAATTTACCTAATAATCTTAGATTTTCCATGTGATAATTAATTTTTCTTTTAATTATCAATGAAATAGTATAACATATTAAATTATTTTTCTAAATCAATTTAATCGGAATTTTTTTGCCTTGAAGAGGACTCGAACCTCCATGCTTAAAGCACGAAATTTTGAATCTCGCGTGTATACCATTTCACCATCAAGGCTTTAATGTAGTGAATTATATGTATAATTCACTACATTAAATTTTTTTCTTTAGAGGATATATTTAATTAAATCAAAAAAAGAATTTATAAAAAATCCTAAAAAAATAGATGCACTCGTGCATAAAAATATAATAAATTCAATAGAATTTTTTTTTGTAAAAATAAATGGTGAAACAATATAGGTTTCAAGATAAGGATTTATTTGTTTAGTTTCTGAATATATCATTAATTTAATAACTTTTAAATAATAATAAATAGAAATTATACTTGTGATGAGTGCTATAATAACTAATATGTGGAAACCAGCGCACCATCCGGACCAAAAGAGGTATAATTTTCCAAAAAATCCTGTTAGGGGAGGAATACCTCCTAAAGATAATAAGCACAACGTTAATGAAAGACTTAACAAAGGATCTTTTATATATAATCCTTGATAATCACGAATATTATCTGTTCCTGTTCGTAAACCAAATAATATAATGCAAGCAAAAGTACCTAAATTCATGAAAATATAAAAAAAAGTATAAATAATCATGCTAGCATAACCATTTGAATTACTAGTTATTAATCCAATAATAATATATCCAATTTGACTTATTGAAGAATATGCAAGCATACGTTTCATACTTGTCTGAGTAATTGCAACTAAATTTCCAAAAATCATACTTAAAATAGCTAAAATTTCAAGTATAAGTTTCCATTCATTTGCTGTTGAATAACTAAATACAATATTGAAAAATCGGATAACAATAACTAAACCTGCTATTTTAGAAGTAACGGAAAGAAATGCGACGACTGGAGTTGGTGAGTTAGAGTAGGAAAATTTTTAAAATCCTCTCGTTCAAAACCGTGCATGAGATTTTAATATCACACGGCTTCTAAATAATTAATTTAGTAACATTAAATATTTTATTCTTTTTTGTTAAAATATGATTATTTTCCTCGTGTCTGTAGTTAATAACAACAATTTTTTCACTTCTCGAGGAATCCTTTTCGATAATTTTTTATTTGAATTTAGAATTATCTAATTTTATCCGTTCCCAATAATTATAACAATTTTTTTATTTTAGGATTTTTTTAGTACTTTATTTCCTTAGTAATTCACTTTAATTTGTTTTGAAGAATAAAAACGAACTTATTAATTATGGAAATTGATTGATAGTTAGTAATATGTTATTTTTAAGGTTTTAGTATTTATATAAACTATCCATAATAATTAGTTGATTTATCAACTAATTTTTTTTACTAAAAAATTAAATCGTTTTTCAAATTTTGCTTTATTTTAATTGTAAAGTTTTATAAAAATAATCTTTTACTATTTGTGGATAATAAATTATTGTATATTTTATAGTTTATTGGGTTTTATATTTTATATTTGAAAAAAATTTGTTATATAAAACAAACTCTTAACAGTTATAATTTATTGAACGGTTCGCACTCCTTCATAAATATCGGGAGTCCATTGATGAAACGGAACTAACGAAAGCTTAAAAACGAATCCTACTGTGATACAGATAAGTGCAATCGATATTCCTGTAGGTGATAATATTTCTGTATTTGAAATAATTGTTACTATTTTATATATATTTGTCTCTCCTCCCGACAATCCATATAACCAGGAGAAACCATATGCAAGAATCGAAGAACTTAGCCCACCTATAAGTAAATATTTCATAGCAGCTTCATTTGATCTAATATCTTTTTTTGTATAACTACATAATAAATACGAGCATAAACTTAAACATTCAAAAGATACAAAAATAGTAATTAGATCATTAGCATTGCATAAGAACATTCCCCCTATAGTAGTTGTTAATATAAATATTAAAAATTCAGGAATAGCTAGTCCCGTGCGTTCAATATATTCTAAAGCTAAAGGAATACATAATAAAGAAGACAATGCTATAAATATTTGAAATATTCTGTTAAAATCATTTGTTTCAAAAGAACCAAAAAAGTGAGTAGTAGGTTCTGTGTTCCAACGATATAATAATATTATTATAGGTATTAGTAAACTTATTAAAGAAGTTAAATATAGTAGGATTTTATTATTTTTTTGATTAGATATTAAGTCAATTAAAAAGATGATTAATAAACCAAATATTGGAATACATTCAGGTAAAATTTCGTTTTCATATAAAAAAGATATACCAAATTCTAATTTCATAAAATTTTTCCGAGAGATACAATAAAGTATTATTGGGATATTTTTCTATATTTGATAATCATTAATGAAATAAGGAACAATATTTTTTTCTTTGTGATAATTTATGATTATAACTATATTAAGGTATTTTATAGTTATAATCATAAATTTTTTTATTAATTTTAGTGAAAAATTAAATATTAAATTTAACGAAAGTGAGCGAAAGCTCTATTAGCTTCTGCCATTTTATGAGTTTCTTCTCTTTTACGTATGGCAATTCCGTTTTCTTTGGCTGCATCTATTAATTCATAGCTAAGTTTGATTGCCATATCGTGACCTGATCTTTTTCGTGCTGCACTTAATAACCACCGAATAGCTAGTGCTTTTCCTTGTATTGATTGAATTTCAAGTGGTATTTGATATGTAGATCCACCAATACGTCTAGCTTTTACTGTGACATTAGGTGTTACTTTACTTATTGCTTGACGTAGTATAAATAATGGGTTTTTTTTTGTTTTTTGTCTTATGTTTTCTATTGCTTGATAAAAAATTTTATAAGCTAATGATTTTTTTCCGTTTTTTAAAATTCGATTAACTAACATATTAACTAATCTATTACGATAGATTGGGTCTGGTTTCGCAATTTTTTTTTCTACAATGCTCTTACGTGACATAATGTAAGTATTACTTTTTGATTTCGACTAGGAAAACTTTTGAATTTATTTTGACTTTTTCACTCCATATTGTAGGATGGATTTTACAATCTTCCTTCAAACCGTACATTCGATTTTCAACAAATACGGCTTTCCACATCTTAAATTTTTTTGATGCTTTCTCACTTTAAATTGAGTATCCGTTTCCTTTTTATTTTCAAGGAAATCTTGCATTTCTAATACTAAACTTTGTTTAACTTGAAAGCCCTTAGATTTAATTAATAGTATAAAAAATTTATTTTGAGAAACATTTGCTATTTTTTTTTATTTGTTCTAAAAAATAAAATTTTTTAGTTATCTCAATTTTGAAATTATTAAATAAATCTATTTAAATTTTATACAAATTCAAATCCTAGGTATTAATTATAGAATATAAAAAATTAATTTTTTATAAAATAGCATGCTTTAGTTCCTTTTCAATTTTTAACATTAGGTTAGCTATTTAGTAACTTTATATTATAGCAGTTTTAAGTATATAAAAATTTATATTAAGTTTTAGTAAATAATATGCAACGCACTAGAACGTCCTTGCTGACGATCTTTTACTCCTACAGAATCTAATGTTCCTCTAATAATATGATATCTTACTCCAGGTAAATCTTTAACCCGTCCTCCTCTTATTAAAACTACAGAATGTTCTTGTAAATTATGTCCCATACCTGGAATATATGCAGTAATTTCAAATCCGGATGTTAATCGAACTCGAGCTACTTTTCGTAAGGCGGAATTTGGTTTTTTAGGTGTTGTAGTGGAAAAGTTGACAAATAAATTTCTTTTATTGTCACTTTACAAAACCGTACATGAAATTTTTATTTCATACGGCTTCTCGTTCAAATTTATATTAAAATGAAAAATATAATTTTTCATAGCTATATATATATATATTTTATTAAAAATAATATTTAAAGAAGATTTCTTTAAAGATTTGACGAGTTATTATTAGCTTACCTTTAATTATTATATATCTCGTTGGAATTTTTTCATATTTTGTAAGGTTAAAAAAAAACCGTTCAGCCATGGATGCCCAAAAAATTTATTCAATTTTTTAGATTGTATACATATATGCATAACGTGTATATATTTTATCCTTTATTTGTTCATTCAAAAAAAGTGCAACAATTTTTT